CGTATTCTGGGCCGGAGCAATGAACCTATTTGAAGTGGCTCATTTCGTACCAGAGAAGCCCATGTATGAGTATGAACAAGGCTTCATTTTACTTCCCCATCTAGTTACTCTAGGGTGGGGCTAGGTCCTGGTGGGGAAGTTATAGACACCTTTCCATACTTTGTGTCTGGAGTACTTCACTTAATCTTGTTAGGTATAGGTGCTTTTCTTCTAGTTTAAGCCTTTCGCTTCGCTCAAGTGACTACGTACCTTACTCTAACAAGTAAGTGACTATACGTACCTTCTCAATCTCTTTACTTGGACTGTAAATGGCTTAGAAGAGAAGGATGATCATAGCGCTTGCCTTGCCTTTTGCCTTTTTCTTCTAGATGAAGATCCTGAGCTTATTAGCTCGATCCACCATCACATACATACAATAGGCCAAGACTTCCAACTATCGAAGAAGAGAAGAGCTCGCTCGTGAAGTATCTATGCCAGATCCCCTTATATTATTACTGAGAAAGCTTAGTTTAACTATTCATATGGAAAGACCCTAATTCAGTACATAAGATGCATTAGACAGAGCTGTAGAGCCCAATAAAGAAGTAAGTCATTCTATTATCGGCTTGTAGATCGTCTTCGATCCTCATCTATCTAGATGAGTGACTAAACTATCCTCTCGCTTCGCTGACGCGACTACACGGCCCTAGCGTAACTAGCTTTGTTTTAAGCAAGAACTCAACATCGTTCGCACACCATACCTCTCCTTGTAAGTCGAGTTACTTACGTACCTAAAGCTTAGCTCGAGCGAGTAAGTACTCCCCATAAGCTACTCACTGATGCAATAGCGGGTAAAGAAAGATAGCTTCAAGGGCTAACCTTAAGTCGATGGGTTAGTGACATAGTACCACATTCTATTCACTGCTATTAAGCCCGCTCTAGATGCCTTCTAATCGTCCTTTTAGCCCATTCCCCTAGTTACTTCTAATAGGCCTACAGACGCTTTAGGCCCCGGAATAGGCTTGCTTTCACGTCTTTCCCCCCGAACCCCTCTTTCTTTCTTATTGTTAGGCTGACTTAAGAGAAGGTTAAAGACTAACAAAGACAGGAAAGGCGGAAAAAGAGATCGGGATGTGAGATTCCTAATTCAAATGAAAGGGATGACCTGAGATATATGCTCACAAAGTGCTTTGCGATGGCAGAAAGACTCACTCTTCCCCTTCTCTTAGCCCAATCCGTTAGACAAGGGTGCGGTTTTGCGGTCACTCGTTCCTCGCTTTTGCCACAAATGGCACCTACATCTTGTGGGCAGGTTCTCATCTTTTGGGCCTGCTTGCTCTCACCCGATAAAGCGCGATACGCGGAACCAAGATCGATATAAGATATTGGACGGTCTTAGGGGCCCACGTAGCCCATGCCGGCCTTGCTTGAAAGTCCCACTTATCTTTCATCCATCAACCTTTTTTTCCGGACTTTTAGCGGTAGTCAGCTGTCCTTGGAACTATCGCTCATGACTGGATCTTTCTCCATACCGAATCAAAAAATGGATTTCTGATCCGATCCAATCGAGAACTTCTCCCAATCAACGAGGATGACGCTTCTAGGCAATATGCCACCGATGACTACCACTGCAGGAGCAAGTCTGAGTGAAAGAACGAGTTTAATACTTTCTTAGAGAGGGAGGCAACTGAAGCTAGTCGGGTTTAGGTCTGATATTTGCTTGCCTGAATCTATCAACAGGGCTTTCATAGGGAGGTTTTTCTTTTAGTTATCAAGTGATAGTGGAATTACCAACAAAATACCAGACTCTCTGGACTGGCTTTCTCCAACCAAGATAGGGTTTTGTCCATTCCGCTAGGACAGGTCTAAATGCGCTGGATTGATGCACCGGTAGGGAGGACCAAATGCCTGAAGCGGTTGAGGGGTAGCTGACCGAAAGGAAAGCGGGTAGGCCGCCTTATGGAAAATCCATTTTGCATCTCGGGGGGTAGATGCCGGACAACAGCTCCACTGACCCCCGATGGGGCTCCGGCGAGTACGCTTATTCTTGGATTAGTGTTGACTTTTTCTAATCTAAAAAGGAGCGATGCGTAGTCAGATCGCTGGCCCTTGTCATGGCGAGTAACCTGTACCTATGGTTTGGTGGCTTCTCTGATAAGGGGATGGGGAGAGGTGAGGAGGGCCCCATCGCTTGAGCTACATCCCGCTTTCCAGGTGGCACTCAGAAAGAAAAGGAAAGCGGGGTGCCGCCATATTGAAAGATTCTGAGGGACCGACACCGGACGGGCAGACCTCTAAAGATCCGGTAAACAAGGTAGTCCCAGGTACGCTTGGGACTGGATTGAATCCTTTTATCCTATTCTTACAAGAAAGAAGGAAACCTAATGAATGCGGGGTTTCGGTTATTACACTTCTGTAGATAGGCAACCGAAAAGCCACTCCATACTGCTTATATATATGTTATAGCCGAAGAAAGCGGGGAATGCAAAAACTCCCCCCATATGACTAAGGGGAATCTTTCTGTCTGGAAACCCGCACGTAGGGAAGAATGTACGAGAACAATGATTTATTCAATGCCTAAAGTTGGAGAAACTTTTAAATTAAAGTAAAGACGCAGTAGACGCAACAAGATAAAGAGGCTCTAGTCACAGCTAAAAGTCGAAGTGTAGGATTGGAGTGGTAACTAAGAAAGCTGTGCCAAAGTCCCCTAGAGAAGAAAGAGAAGAAGCAAAAAGAGAAAAATGGCGCCTCCTCATTAAAGGGGCTTGGCGAGAGAGACTTGCCAACCTTTTCGGTAGGAAGGATCACTACAACTTTACTCAGGTCGGGCACTACCCAATGATCAAGTACCGGTTACAGTACCGGATACCACAACTAATTCACGACTCCTGCATCGAGCAATGCAACTCGAGATGGAAGATGTATTATTTCATTCAAAATGGCTATTATAACAATATGATATGAACAGTCTTTTCTCATGAAAAATGCAACTTTGAAATTGCGTAGGTGATGGCAGAAAATCTTCAAACGGTGGTGTGATCCACACGAGAAGAAAGGCTGTCATTGGGTGGAGAATTTCCATCCATTTGCTGTCTCGTTCGCTACCGCTCCGTGGGGTCATAATTACGCCATTGGCCCAGTTGGAGTTCTGACTATAGCTGCAATCTATCTCATATTGAGGAGAAGTGTACCGCAGTGGAGATATTGATTTGGTAAAGGTATTTACCGGACCCCAAGCAAGAGAGCTCAGACCGGCATATCTTTTTTAAATTGAAAATAAGAACTGGATTGACCAGCCAACCGGAAAATACATTTCTACAGAAAGACCAAGCTGGTGTGCCACACCTTCAACTCCAACTACTACAGGAAAGATTAAACCTCCATCTCATGAATCCATTTGATGGATCGTATTTTGGAAGTTTGAACTCCCGCCAACCAGTGACTCTGGTTTACCATTATCATTATGATTATTTCCCGTTACTTCCTCATCCCTATTATTTGATTAGTGATTAACTACTACTTTTACTTTTATTATGTTGTTACAATTCCCCTTTCTCTCCTTTTAGTCGAACACTTCATACCTATCCCAGCGATCTAAAGGTTTTTCAAGGGCTTTCCGCCCTAGCGCGCCCCCTTCCTTTACTTTATAAGCCGTTGCTTGTTTGGGTCGAGCGTCTTCAAACCTTAGCGCACAAGCACTAAGAAAGTAAACTACCTTCCTTTTTTTTCGTGCAATAAGGGTTCCTCACACAAGAATGCCTCCATTTGAGAATAAGCTGCTTCAAGTATCGGGTTTACTAGTAAGCATCCTGCGCCAGCAGTTAGAGATCCTATACGTACATCTACATCTAAGGGCTCCTTGCTCATGTTTTCAACATAGATCCTACTTCCGGGTATAAGAAAGAACCAAGACCTTCCTTTTAGTAAAAAATGGGTTTGCTTTTCTACGCTTCGGTTAGAGCAAAGCTTTCTGCCTCGAGGACGGGTCAGTGCAAAGCACTTTGTTGATGATCGCAGGCCTCATGTTAAGACTTTAGTAAAGGAGCATAGTTTACAGATTTGGATTCTTCTAGAACCGCATTATAAATAGACTTGGGTTGGATAGTAGCTTTAGAGTGGAGGATGAGGTGGAATATGGCTTCTATGGAAGTCAGAAGTGGTCGATATTGTATTGACATTATGGCCTATTCTTCGCAGGCCGTCGTCAAACTAGCTAGTCATTAAGAGTGGTTGCTATCTGTCGCCGCCTTTACGTAAGCCCACATCCATCGCTATGGGAATCGCTTGTTCAGACATGCCATCGACTACCATGACAGGTTCATGAAGACTTAAAAGGCTCCCAGGTGGAAAAGCTTGGTAGTAGAGTATCAGATGAGGAGACAGAATTCCGTCAGTTCATGCATCTGGAGCTATGGGTTCACGGTACACTTGGAGCAATAACAATAAGCGAGGGGGTCCTGCTCACACGGCTTGATCGTGTTTTGATTTTTAGCAATGAGGGATAGATACATCTCTTTCCAGATAGCTCTGTTATTTATCCACCGCCTGAGAACGTACTCGGATCACTCCGCTGCTGGTCCGTTTGGATAGAGCATATTCTCAGAATAAGCAACTTAGACCCTTCATTCTTTAGAATTGTCCTGGATGACACACCCGGACTTTGACCAACACGTAGCGAGACATTGGACGGGGAATTCCCGGATCTAGTCAACGACTTGACAAAGGCCACGCGGGGATACCCTCTTCGGTAATCTTTTTATAAGAAAAAAGGAGGCTCTTTCGAAGACTGGGAGGAATACAGCGAGCCATAGAGGAAAGACCATACCCCTCAGTTGTAGTAAAAATAAAAATGAATGAAAGAATCGAATTGGACTCTGAGGCAAGATGATTTGTTATGGTTTCATAAAGCGAAATCACCCACCCGCCGGGGGGTGGATTCAATATGGAGAAAAATAACACGACTTTTTTTCATGCTAATGATAAGAAGGCGGAACCGTCTCACTGCAACGAAAGGATGATAATAATGGTGAGTGGTGCATGAATGATGCAAAGTCGCGTAATAAAAAGGTACAGGCATTCTTTCATAACTTTTACTCAAAAGAGGTAAGGGCTAGGTTTGCAATGACACCTTGTCATTTTATCGGCTAAATGCTGATGCCATTCTGTATAAGGATAAGGAGGGGAAGTGGAGAGCTGCGTCCCTACAAAGCTCTAGGCATAGATGGACTACCAGCAGCCTTCTATCTTAGAAATTAAGCTAAGGTCGCCACCTAGTTAAAAGGCCATTGAAAAGGGTGACTTTCCTGCAGAGTTGAATCGAACTTGGATAGTAATAGATAGTAATACCTAAGTTGAGCATCCGGAGAAAATCAAAGAATTTAGACCAATATCCCTCTGGGGCCCTAATTCTATTATAGAAAGGGATTGTGGAGCGCATTAGGCCCTTTCTTGGACCCCAAAGCTCAAAGTAGTCTTGTACCAGGCAGGCTATGCGTCTAGCACAAAATTTTACCGAACACGCCTTGCGACCTCACAGGGACTAATCCTTCCCTATCTATTTCAAGACATGAGGGCTGCTTTTTAATTTGAAATGGATGGTCTCAATTCGTCATATGCTGGACAAGCCGCTAATGTAGCGGCAGATAAACTTTTCCACATTCCAGATCTACCTGCCGAAGGAGAGTGACGGTGAAGCAAGCCAAAGGGGTAAACAAAGGTGCTCATACTCGTCCATACATTGGCCCTTGTGTGAAGGCTTATAAAAAATAAGATTAAGATAAGGTATATGGTTCTATAACATACACATAGTATGAGTAAATAATTTAAACTCTTCTTTCAGTTGTTCCTTATCTAAGGATATACTCGTTTTAGTTCTGCTATATACAATATAAATAAATAATAAATAAAAATCATTCAGACGTACCAACTTGTTACGAAATCATATTGATAGCCTCTACTCGTCGTGTCCTAGCTCGTCTGAGAGCTAGATTTGCCTCAATTTTTGTCTCTTACCTTCAGCTTTACTCAAGTTAGCTTCTGTTATTCCAATAGTTTGTGAGCTTCTTGTGGATCAATGTCACTACCCTTCTCATCATCATTTACTAAAATGGATCTTCTCTTCAAAACAGTCCATAAGAGCCATCGTCGGTCGTTAAGGCGTATTCTCAAAAGACCTATATCTACGCTACAGCTGTGGCAATAGGCGCATGATTTGGTAATACTCCAATTTGTCCACTAGTTGATAAACTAAATTCCTTCACTTATGAATCCCAAACAATTCGATTTTTGGTCAGTACACAAAGATTTAAGGTCATTTATCTCATTCATAGTGTTCCATAGTAGATTTTGAATCTAAAGGATCTACTATGGATAGGTACAGATACCCTTTGCAGCGAATCCTCTTGATAGCTGGAAGCTAGAACTTATAATCTGAGTACGCTTCCGCTAGCTTCAAAAGTCGTGGAAAGTCGATCATGGATTAACTCTCCTCATGATCCTCTTTCTCTACGGGCCAGTTCGCTCCATCAAGCAAGAAAGAACGAGGCATGTTCTTCCCTTTTTTTTTTATATTCTATAAAATAATTATAGTAGTGACTTTCTATCTCTGTATTACTATTCAGTTGAATACTCAATTCCAGACCCTTACTAGGTCTAGTAAGAAAGTGCCATTTATTTACCCCTTTGATTCGGAATGTCCTAAGGAGCTAACAATCTTACTTAAAGTACAAAGTGATAAGCCTCTCCAAATATAGTTGCCTTAGTAGTCTAAGGAGTCGTATCAACTAACCAGTAGTTGGCCCAGGTCCAATATGAAAAGGTCTGAGGAGTCTATCTCTTGCCCAGATCTTATTTTCCCGCTTAGACTCTCTTTATTGAACACAAGGGCAAGCGAGAGAAGCAAATAAGAAAAGCAAGTTTTCACCCTGCCAGGGTTCTTTTCCAAGATAATGAAATAGAAAACCCGAGCATTTAAAGACAAAGTCGATGGAATACGGTCCAGCCGAGCCGTTTCAAAGTAATCTGTCTCAATCTGCTTTCCAACAGCATAATAGAGAAAATTTCTTATTTGCAGAGGGAATGGGGCTAGGCCATCTCTGAATCCCTTACTTTATTTGGTTTTCAAGGATTGGCATTTCTGCTTACCTTGGATAGAGTAAGAGGGCCTTTGATCAATTAGAGAGGCCGGATCCTCCTTAAACAAATAGTTCTCATTTGCAGAATTTTATGATATTAGAGCCATCAGGAGATGATAATATAGCAAGTCAAGTAAATTCTTGGTAGAAGAGGCAAGGATTCAAATAAATGGACAAGCAAAGATTAAATTCTAGTTAAGACTGTTTTGGAAATCCATTAGTAAAGATCAATCCTTAAGGATTAACAAGCTAAGGCAGATAGATTATAGGGTTTGCATAATTGTAAATAGGGTATTCTAGGACTTTATAACCTCTGTTGCTGTCAGTTCCTTTTTTTAGGGAATTTATTCATATTCAAAAAATAAGTAATGACATATACTATATTACTTATCATTATCATAGTAATAGTCAATCCCTTCTCTTCCTCAAGTTAGTACCAAAAAGCCTATTCCGAAAGCCCAATGCCTGTGTCCAAAAAGAGGGCTAGGTGCAAGGGTACGCACCTAGTGTAGCAAAAATCAAAGGCTGTTCCAAAAGCAAGTTCCCTATTTCCAGCTTGAGAAAGTCAAGTCTCAGGTGCCACTTTCAGCTTAGGAAGCTTCTTAGATCAACTATAATTTTCAACGCTGCTTATTAATCTTGCACTTTAGAACATCTCCAGCGGAATAGATATAAAAGTCCCCTTACTACTAGGAAAATTCGTGAAGTCACCTCTGGCAAGCGTACGACCTAGACGAGCCTTGCACTCCTACCTACCTGCCCTAGCTCATGGATCGGGCGCACCTTCACTCCATTCCTTTTCCTTTCTGGATCTGGACAGGAAAAATCAACCTTTTGAAGAAGTGTATACCGGTGGTTCGAACTCTTGAGATAAGAACTAGAACCACTTTATATTTATAGAGGTACATTACTTTTAAAAAAAGAGAGGACCTAATGGGTTGACATATCAGGAGGTAGAAAAGGACGATTAAAGCCCGAGAAAGGGGCATTGGGTATCTCGCCCGATTGAGCGAGTGACAGTGAGGTCAGTTGCAGCTGGGGGCTAAGGGATTCTTAGAAGAATATCTCTAACAATTCCTGTAAGCCTTCCTTCTTCTTAACCAGCTATCGTATGATAGAAGTACCCATGGGTATGGGAACGGTTAAGAAAGAGTTGACGAGGTTCAGATATTTTTCTTTCCTTTGCCTTCTTTAAATAAGAAAGACATCTGAATCAAGGAGAAGCTCCGCCCCTCAAATCCCCCTGCTTGGCTTGCTTCTTCATTTCATCCCTTTATTTAAGTTTACGCATTAATCAATGGCTGCGTCTATAGCACTTCCCCTTGTTCTAAGGCCAGTCATAAGCTCTTCCATTCTATATGCTTTCCATAGCTCAGCCCATCGCCTTTGAGTACCATCTAGTTTTAGTCCTAGGGCTATCTAGTTGAAGTGGTAGACACATTTTCTTCCAGGACCGCTCTACTTACATCTACTTACATATAAAGTTCCCCTATATTTAGTAGAAGCATGTGGGGCTAAGTCTCTTTGGCTTTGGCACGTATGAGTAGCCGAGCGGAGTGACCGTTTAGGCTTTAGATGCTACTGCGTATATGCTTCCAATGTATACATAATCTTTTTCAAGCCGCTTTGAAAGCCAGCTAGGACTATAGCAAGCAAATTATCTGTTCGCGGACAAGCTCTTTCTTTTATTTCCTCTTTTGAAGATATATCTAGTTAATATGTTTATAATTCTATTTCCCTTTTAGCCTTTACAAATTATAGGATATTTTCTTACTCGTATAGCCATAGTCTTAGTGTCCTTCCATTCATATCGCTTGTGTAATCCCTTCTTATTACAGTGAGCCAGTGGGCAAGCGAGATAGTCACTATCAGATCTCCGTATCAAGCCAGCCCAGTCTATATATTCATCTATCTTACTATGAAATTGACTGCTGAGGGAAGAACTTCTATACGAGCGGTCCATGCCAGTTCTTTTCTCTCTTTCTTGCCAGTCCTTCCAAAGGAGCTCGCGAGCTTTTAGTATTGATTAGTCTTATTTTGAATTAGATGCTTTCTAGTTAACTTACTTAAAGGGGCCTAGTCTTACTAGCTAAAATAACGAGCTGAGAAGCTAACAGTACTAGGGCTGCTTATAGTCAGACTAAGAAACCTTTAAGTCAAATAAGTTCAATGTGTGTCTGCAAGGTTTTCCATCCATTTAGTGGAAGTTTCTTTACTTCCTTCTTATTGCGAGCTAGTAGCAATAGTGGCTATCCTATAATATAAGTCTAAGTCCTGCTAGACCGAGTCTCAGTGTAAGTATAAGTAGTTGTTCCAATCCCAATTGTTGCATTCCCATCTCGATGCAGTCCCTGCCCCTGTAGAGTAGTCCACTTGAAAAGTCTCCGTAGTCAGAGTCCATTGTAGGAATATCATTACCTCGTACCCATTGATTCACTCTTTCTTTCCTCCAGTGTAAAGATATCCCCTTCTCTCTGGTCATCCCACCATCCGCTTGAGTACATTACTTTCGTGCCGTCGATTGACTTTATTCATTACATTACCGTCTTTTTCCTTTATTGCCAAATCCAGGTTATGGGGTCAGTGGAAGCTCTTTTGACTCGCATCGTTCTCAATTGCTTTGATCCGGGAAGGAATAGGCTTTCCTGGAAAGTCTTGCAGGTGAACTGCCCCATTTTAATTTTCTTTTAGTTGAAAGACGGATCGACATCCAGGTCTTTTGTCAATTATCTGAATTAGTCTATTTAGGCGATTCCATTAGTTTTCGATAAATGGGCTATCAAATAAGCTCGAGATCGTGATTTTCAATCTCCTCACGCGCCAACCTTAGGGTTGGGTTGATTGAAAATCGGTTTTTATTATTGAAAGCAGGGTTCTTATATTATAAGAAGTGGTGGTTATAGACGTAACTCCGAACTCTATTGGGGCAGTTAACTTATTCTCCGCAACTCCCTTGTATTTTCAATCAATGTCTTGTTGTACGGGCCCAATCGATCCAAAGAACAATGGGTAACGGGTCGATGGGCGTTAAAGAAAAATCCCGGTCTCGTTGGCCTTATCAGATATGGTCCAATCCCGCTCTGTCTAGAGTCAGAGTAATGGTAGTAATGGTACAGGAACCCGCCTTGAAGTTTCCCTACAGGCGACTTCCCCTTGTCCTGAAAGGTAGTGAGAATGCCCCTCGCGCCACATTAGGAATGGAAGAAAATAATTAGTTTCCTTTCTGTGCCCTGTGCTGGTTGTTCTTGAATTGCCTAATTGAAAAGTTAACAAGGAAAGGGGGCCTGGTCCGCTGTTCGAAGTCGATGGATGATCCCGCCTGCTTTATCTAATAAAAGATAAATATATTAACATACTGGCATTTAATCAAACAGACCGGACGTCGCAGATCAAAGACCGCCATCTACCCCTGGTATAGGTAACTAACTTTTACAGCAAATCGGATGACTTAAACTCAATAGATCAAACAACAAGGAACTATATTTGGCATTCACCCGATAGTGCGCACACTACCTACTAAATCTCTATTCCCTTGTTGCTTCCTTAGTCCTATTTTATTTAGGACTGGCTACTTCAAGAGTGCACATTGAAGTCAGCGTTTATTGATCTTAATCCTATTTATAACCTGCGCTATATTAGCTTTAATAAAGACTTCATACCAGCCTATGTTCCTTAGGACCTAGAATCTGCTATCCAAGGTGGGACGGAATCATCGTTTTTTTAAATACCTTCATTTCATTCCCTGCGAGGTCTAACGATGAGAGAGTGCTCCGGGAGCAAATAATCATTCTTTTTGCCCACTTGCTTTATCCTAAAGGATCTAGTTTCAAAGGGCATTCGATAGAGTAAGATACGGAAGACTTTCAAACTAACGAACGCTTGAAAAAGACCACCTAATACAATGGACTTAGCACTTTAATTCTCCCTTGATCTATATGGATAGCTTCAACTTGCTCTAAAAAAAAAAAGACTTGTCGGAAATCGCCAGTGGTTGTTTCCACCAGTAAAGACATGGGAAAAAAACCAAAGCTATCAGAAAGACTAAGATGGGTAGAAAAAGGGTGGCATGATCTCAATCGAGAGTCATTTCCCTTAGTGACTGACGAATGGACGGATCTTCACTTATGTTTCAACGAGTGGAATACCTCGCTTTTGATCTTCGCAGCGTGTGGCCAAAAGCCTCTCCAGACAACGAGAATGAGATGGAAGCGGACACACATCCCGTTAAAGGGTCCTCAATAAAGGATTCTCCCAGAGTCTTGGGTCGTTTGTCTAGAAAGAACTAACTTCATGAAAGAATGGACTGCTTGAGCATAGGGTGCTCATGAAGAAGGGATGTCCGTACCTTTTAAAGAAGCCTTACCACCCGAGAGTGAGAGAGCAGCTTAAAAAGAGAGTATATTGCTACTGCTGCAGCTGGACATTCTAAAAGAAATCCTTTTCCCCATTCTTCAAAGAGAGTCTTTCGAAGGGCTGGTCTCGAAGTTGTAGCGTGAAGGTCGTCTGGGAATGAGGTTTCGCGACAAGAGTACAACTTCTTTCCTGCTTCCCGGCTGGCCTATCTTTTCTTTCTTTTTGCCATTGGAGATTGGAGCACACCTTTCGCTAGGAAGGGATCAGTTACGAGTACGAAATGCTTTTCACATACAAGTTGGATAGCGCGATAAGACAGTTACACTCCTCCGCCTGGCATTCCAGTTCAAATACTAGTTAGTGAGGTAGACAACCTCATGTCATGCGTGAAAAAAATAGTAAGAGTTAGGACCTTGCCTACGCCAACCTAAAAGACCAACTCGTGGTCGTTAAGAAAGCGAAGGGGCCCTCCTTCGTTGAGAGGACGATGAAAGCCGTTTTTCAAAGCTATTAAGCTCCCTCTAAGTCTAAGGGTTTAATGGATGGAAGCGGCCTAGCCATAATTCGAATGGTAACTTCGTCGACTGGGGAGTTATCCACAGTCAACCTCTTACATCTAAACCTCTTCGCAAACTCTGCTCCACCCGAGAGACTGAATTTTCACCACCTTTTCTAAAAAAAAAGAACAATGCCAGTTTTTAGCTCGATACTGGGAAGAAAGGCGTAATGGTACCTCCCTAAGCTTAGCGCGCGGAAGAGCGTACTCTAACCAACCCGAGGTCAAACCTTGACCAAGAATCTGGCAAAAGAATTGCGTTCACCGGCTTTCCACTCGAGATAGGGCTAAGGAAGCCAATCTAAGGGGTTGGTAAGGCAGAGTGAGGTTAGAAAGTCAAATTTTGTGAAAGTTCTAAGGCTAATTCAAAAGATTGAGCTCAATGTATAGATCCGAGTAAGATTCATGTGCTGCATCAATTGAGGGACCCGCTTCACATCCATCCCAGATACCAGAGACCCTCTATCATTCAGTGAGATCGCTCCTTGGCTCTTTAAACTGAACTAAGTCCAACTCCATAAGGAAAGCCTCTGAGGGAAAGAATTTCTAGGGGCCGCTTGTTCTATTCTCGGATGTCAAGAAGGAAGATGAACCCACTTTATTAGCTCCACAGAGGCATGAGCAACCAGATCCCCTTACGATAACACACTTGGGCATGAAGACTGAAGCTCCCATTATGTCGGGTCTTACTGACTCTAATTGAACTCTTCCGCGATGGTCTAAAGCCTTTACGGGCAGCTATCCGTCTTCAACCATCATTACTGTGCTGCTAAGGGTCAATCGCCTGAATCAAGGCCAGAGGGTGACCCCTAAGATGGATGATGCTCCTGTGGAGAAAGGCCTGTAAGCGATCTGCTTAGCTTCGATCTCTTCCCTTGCTCTCCTCTAGCTTCAAATCCCTTCATTAGACGCATTGAGCCCTATTACATCTCTTCAAAGAGAAAGTAGATCTCACTGCTTAGCGAGTGGAGAGTAAGCACTCGGATTATGCTGGTGCCTTGGGAATGCTGACTTGAGTATGCTAGGATTGGAAGCTAATTCAACTAGGACCTCTTGTTTTTCTTTTCCTTAAGGATTGTAACGCGATTCAGTAAGTCGATCCTAATACTAGAGTAATGGAGTGACTAACCCATCCCCAGTCTTGACACAAATGGGGTTTTAGACTAAAAGAAAGCACTGTGGGGAAGGGAAGTCAGAGGGGAGTCTTGGTAGCGAGTCTAAGAGCAAGCCTTTTTTTTTAAGCAATTTCTTCCGGTGACACGGCCCTTCGGTGAGGAATCATTGTCACAAGGCGTAAGAAAGAGTCACCAAGGGTACCGATAAGATGTGGGATAGAGCTCCATTAGGTAGTTATTCAAGGGAGTTTAGTCTAAGGCTGACTGGTGGGGTTTGCCATCCTGTTCCAACAAGGGGGATTGCGGGGATCCCCATATCGTCGCAGGATGGTAGAAAGGGCCTTATACGGCGCTCAAACCAATCCAAATCCTCGGGTGTGAAGGTTTTATTCCTCACATCAAAGGCGTAACGAATACGGGGAGGCCACAAGCAGCCATGTGACCATTGGGTACCCTGTGAGTGCCCAACGACCAACAACCATTGAAAAGCGCCCAACTCATGAGAAAACGATGTGAATGAAGAGCCGAATCTTACGATAAGGAAGTTTCCTTCTCCCAACCCACACCCTTTTCGTCAATGAGTGTGTCGGCAAGGCTTTCCAGGTTGGTTCAAACCGTAACCCTTGTTCAAGGGGTATACGTTTTATCCAGGGAGCATAGCGACTTATAAGTCGATTAAAGTTCTCCTTAATCGAACCAACCAGCCCCACCACCTCGTCAATATTATCGGGTGGGGTTCTACTAGAAAACGTTGATTTATCAACCTTCTTTGCCAAAGTAATGATCTTTGACAGAGAGAATCTTTTTTAATAAAACTTCACCAGCATGTCCGCTTTCTCATCCTTCTTCAGAATCATACGCCTATGATGAGACGGAATGATCCGAGGGTAACCGGACCGAGTGAGAGAAACTGGTACCGCATTGTCAGGATGAACGAATTCATCACCACCATAGGCCATCATCAAGGATGAAGCTGCTTGCTTTAAATATAAAGCGCAGAACAACCACCCTGATTTCCGACCAAGGTGAACAATGCGAATAACAACAAGATGGATCCCCACACAGAGTTCCTTGTTCAGACCATCAAAGATCACTAAAGCACCTTTTGGTATGTATTGCCCCCTAAAGATCAGATCCACCAGACGAGAAACTCAATTCCGCACTGCTGCTGAGTCGTCGGACTTATCCACCAAGGGATTCGTGGAATTTATATGGATTGCGTTGGGGGAAATCTACCAAAGCTAGGCAGATAGATAGACTCCTTTCCCGCTGCTAAGGGGGAGTAAGAAACAAAATCAAATGATTGTTTTTTAATCAGCGCCTCCTTTTGGGTATGCAGGTACTACGAGTCCTCTCACTACCAACCAGCAGACATCATCTGGCTGGGTCTTGCCGGTATCAACAACAAGAAAAAAACAACCAAATGGAAACAGCAATTAACTATGGCTCTTGGCCCAGACAACGTCCTAGGCGTCGGGGAGATCGGAGCAACAAGGAACGCCTAGACGACGTTTTTCTTCCTGGGCTGCAGTAAGCAGATCGAGAGGTCGTTCCGTCCCTTGTCCCCGAGGATGGGTAATATGTTCTCATAAATTCTTGCTCCAATCTGACCTAGCTGGCGAGCGATCCCAGTTCGCGGCAGAGAACAAGACAGCAAGCGAGCGTACCTTTGTTCGCTTCTTCTCCACCAAGCACGGAAGTTTAAGGATAACTGTAGGTCGGTGGCTACCTAAGGAAACTCCGATTCGATCCGCCCCCCAGCTGGGAGGCATCTACCTCATCCCGATCACAAGGAGAGGTTCACCATGATGGGGGTACTTGTCTTTTTTCCCTTCCGGAAAGAATGAAATGCATAGGTGACCATCCTTTTGTTGTGTTGCGGCATGCTCCTCAGATTTACGGATTCGCAGGGGGCCTCAGGCCCTACTTAGTTGACTGACAATGACAAAGGCTTGCGAAACTAAGTAGGGCCTTTTGAATTGAATCTTAAGTAGTCTATCAGTGGTGCAAAGCGGCTTTGTGCCCCTTTTCAGTAGGGGAGCGAAAGGTTAGACCTTAGAAAGTAAGCGAACAGCGGTTCTTCTATGTAGGTATGGCCTTCCCCCTTGACTCTCCTAACGTCGAGCTAAGTGACTTCGTAACCTTTGCGTAGCGTAGTAGAATGAAGGCTACGCACTGACGCTCTCTTATCTATTAGCCTAAGCGTCTTCGCTAACTCGCTCGCCTACTATACCCTACTATACAATACATTAGTAGGGTAGGCTAACCCATAGGTCCTTAGTAGCGTTGACAAAGAAGAACAGCCGGTTAAAAGACAGTGAATCTTAAAATATATATAAGATATTATAATAATGAATAAGATATTCATTTTATATAGGCCAGCTTGACAAGCTACCCTTCCTCTTGATCTTAGGTGCGAAGAGAAAGATCTCTTTTTTATGACTTCCACTTATCTATCGATCCCGGCCCGGAAAGGTGACCGACCAGGGCCCTCTTTTTGAATGAAAGAAAGGGTTTATGAGCCCTAGCCCTGTAAGCCCACACCTGTGTAGAGTAGATCGTTCAACACCTGCGGCACAAACCCATTTTTGACCTATGGGTCCTAGTATCATAGGCGACCGAACGGCCGCCCCCTAATTACTAGACCAACCTGCTGTAATAATTCCATAAACACCTAACGAAGATATGGCAAACAAATAAAGTAGCCCTATGTTCGAATCTGACAATACCATACCATAATCAAAAGGTACAACGGCCCGAGCGACCAGACTTAACATAAATGTAGCCACTGGAGCCATTCTAAAAAGGGAGAAATTAGCACTACTTGGTGAAATAGGTTCTTTTAGAATCAATTTCAAACCATCTGCTAGAGGTTGTAACAATCCGAACGATCCCACTACATCAGGACCCTTTCGACGTTGCACAAAAGCCATTACTTTACGTTCCGCTAGCACTAAAAAGGCTACTCCTAGTAGAAGTGGTAGAATTATTCCAAGTATTTCAGCTGGAACAGCTATGTACGTTTTCGATTTTCTATTCACTCATGATCTGGCCTGGTCGACCCAATCATGATATTGAAGGATGGGACCTTTTCTCGAAAAACTTTTGTTTCACATTTTCGGAACTAGAAGACATAGTTGATTAGATCTATAAAGTGAAAAATCTGTTCGCATAACCAAGCATTTTGGCCATGTAACATGACATCATAATAGTCATTTGTCAGAAAGCCCGGACTGTCAATCCGATCGTCTCCAATAACAGCCCGAACAAGGTCGGGCATCGTCCATTCGGGAGGTAATTGCCTCCCGCTTCTCCTAACCCACTTAGCGTATTCATTAGAGATTCGATTAAGTCCCCCCTCAAAGTCAGGTGGAGCGCTTTCAGCATCTGACCTAGTGGAAGAGGTACTTGACAGACTATCTAAAGACATATTCCTAGTATCCGATAGCATAAATTGGACATCACTGGACGTTGGATGTCCATAGAGAACTAAGGCCTGCTCATTCATGATATATTTATTTGTTTGTAAACGTGCTCTGCTCCCCCCAAAAAAAGAGAGACTTGTTGGAATTGTAAATCACCGGTTGGGTTGGTCCAACCAAGAAAGACATGGGATTGGGGGACATTAATGAACACAAGACTCAGTCAGCTTTTTCTATTTATTTCGCCTTCTCAGGTCTTTGTTTTCTTACGAAATTTTTGATTTCACCAATAAGCAAGCTATAGTAAGTAAAGTCAGTTTTTTCAGGTGTGGTGTGCTTTGGTGTAACCGGGGGCTGAGGCAAAAAAAAGACTGTACCGGGTGTCCTTTCCTCTCGTCAGGCAGCTATCTCGAGCTCACTGAACACTAACTTAATCCTTATTCTTTTGAGAACTTTTCCTTTAGCTTTGTGTAATTGAGCTTGACTTAGTTGGTTTCAAAGGGGCCCGTGGCAGGCAACCAAGTCTGCTAACCTTCACTCCTTTTTTTCCGGTACTGCTTGCTGAGATCGGCATAAAAGATAGGGATCGGATGGAGTTCTTTCTTTTTAGAATGTATCTGTCGTTCTTGGAGTTGCCGTTTTTGAGTATGAGAATGAAGAAATGAGATCTTTTAGTAAGCGTAGGGAGCGCTGGGATCCCAGAATAGGATCCCGAGCGGAATTAATAGTAGGAAATCCATACACAAGTCGTCGGTCTTTCTTAAAATTGGCCTTCTCTTCGATCTTTTATTCAATCTTTCGTATGTGGTAGCCGCTCATTTGTCTATGTATGGTATGTTCGTAGGAATGCCCACATTGAATTAGCAAGAATGCCGGCTCAATCAATCCCATATCATATATAGGGTGATGTAGAGCTCCTGGAAGGTCTTTCTTCAAGCCAGCCTAGAGTTCATGAGTTGAGGGGTTTCGGAGTTCAGTCGAATATGCCAAGAGGCGCTCACCCAGAAAGGGGCGTAGCGCTTTGATTTTGAGGGTAAGTTTCTATCGAAGGAAGCTACATCAATGGAGTATGGAATCGAAGCTAGCCTTCATCAGAAGGCAGACCTAGCATCCCGAAATAAACTAAAGACTCTCTTTCGTCTTTCACTGAAGCACGGTGACATCCATAGAAGGGATCTCAGTCGAGAAGCGGCCCAGGTAAAGCCAGATTTCAAAGGCAGAATGCCAGCAGAGTCGGGAAAGGAAGGAAGGGACTAATTGAACTCTAAAATCAATTTAACAAGCGGACTACCTTCGGCTACTACAAGATCTTTAGAAACCAAAGAGAGCCTACTTTACGCACTTCCGCACTAAGCAGGCAAGGCCAACTACACAAGCAAGAAGGCATCGCCTGCGGCTTCCAATCCAATGACAAGCAAAAGACGAAAAAGGAACTTACTATACCTTACCTCCTTGTGCCCATAGCTTGACCTCAGCCTTGAACTACCTGCACGGATGCCTTCCCTTCCTTGAAAAGGTGGGTAAGTATAGAGCCAGACGACTCGTGAAGAGATAAAACATCCGCCCCATCTATTGACTTAGATGAGGAGTCTCGTCTTGAGCACGAAACCTGCTCTGAGTAGTCTTTGCGAGGCGTCCCTTTGATCTTTCTCAAAGAGGTAGGTGTAAGGCTTTAACAGCGCCCGTGTTCAACACGTGTTACAGACTGCTAAAAAGCCCTTATAGAATGAGATTTGAGCTTGGTAGCAGGAGATCGAAAACATGAGGATCAACCAATGAAGCAGCAAGTTGTCTCGGGCAGCATATTTATGCCAGCGCTTTAAAGGGAACAGGGTCCGCTCGGTGGTGTTCTTTTCCGAGGAAAGTCACTCTTGCATATCACCGAACTCTTCGCTCCTGACTCTTAGAATAGAAAGAAAGTCAACCAAAGCCATAGTCCTGCCTTAAAGCTTAAAGAGAGAAGCCCGGTAAAGCCTAATCCAAGAATGCTGAATCCAGGAAGTGCTTTCTTCAAATAAATGAGAGTACCACCCAACAACGTGTATGTAAAGTCAAGTACATTTGGTTACCGACCGAGGTGATCAATTGACATTGACCTCTCTTTGAACTAAGTCATTCATTTTCCCACTCAAAGAAAGAGCATTCAGCAGATGAATCATATTCTTATTATTTATGCAGAATCATATTTAGCATAGGATCTCAGGTTCGATATGGTGCCCACTCCCTAATCAAGAGGGTTCTCACGCCTTCTACAAGGCTAGGGAGATCAAAATAAGAGCTTGTTGCGTATGCGTAGGAAACCACCCCATGTGGTGTGAGAAAAGCCCACTTGACTTCGGAATGCCAACCTCCCAACGCTTAGCCCTTGACGACTTTTTCCGCCTTCTCACTCAGGCCCAACCACCGCCATTCATCGGATAAGACTACGTCACGTAAATCTTCTTCCTGTAGGTATCCCGTTCTGGAAGGTACTTTGAACATCTAATAGGAATTTGAAACTATCTTTATATGTAGCAGTAGTGCATTCTCAAGCAAGAGAAGTGGTCTTGCGAGTAAGACAAAAAGCTAAGGAAAGCGTGCGGCACCTGAACTAAGCCCATTGTTAGCTCAAGTCAGCCACTAGAGCACTGCGAGTTGAATTCCCCTTCTTAAGAAAAGAAATGGCTAGCCGTCTTGATTAGCTACTCTGACCTATCTCAGTTCATATAGGCCTGTTTATGGCAGGATCGTTGGGGGCAGAGATTTGACGATATATATGTCTTGTTAACAAACATCCTTTCCTTCTAGGAGCGTGCAAGCCAGGGCAAAGACGATTTGGATACTCTTCCCCGTACACCAACAAGGCAAAGCTAATATCTCTGACTTTCTTTATAGATGAGTAGGGGGATGTAAGATCAGACTTTATAGAGGTGTGCGATCAAATAGAATATTCTCTTCATGTGAGATTTTCTTTAGAAAAAACTTACTTTAACATAATTCGAGGGTAAATGCTAAAGGAAAGAAGAGATGCAGTCGTAACGCCGAGAAATGGTATTAGTATCCGGTTGGTCGAGAACAAATGTCATAAAAAATCACAGAGACTGAATACCGAGATGTTTTATTTTAAAAATAGGGAAAAAGATAGGAGACGATTCTCAAGAGCAGGGAATTCGATAGCAAGAGCAAAGAGAAGAGCCTAGTCGATAACAAGCCCTTCGCACCTAAGTCCCACAGGCTTCATATGCAAGAGTTAGGATGGAGCTTTCACTAATATAAGGGGGTAGCTTTGATTGAAAAGTTTCTGATTCAATTGTAGTGCATTCTCGAACAGTAAGAGCTGAATCGGAATATCCGTCTTCTCTTTCCTTTCGTACCCTTGGGAAGTCGGCATAAGGACAGTGAGGATCCCTCGATAATAAAGAAGTCTGCTTTGAGGCTAGGCACCTAAGAGCGGATTCTTTAAAACCGTCAATATGATAAGATAAAAGAAAGACTATCTCCTCTCCCCGTCTAGAGAGCTATCCGGCACGTTCTAAGCGCAAGGAAGTCCTACTCTACTATAACTGTCTATGCGGAGGGTGATAAAGACTCATATCCTTCTTTCCGTTTGGTTAGCGGTCAGTAGTAACTAGAGCCCACGGCAGGTGCCGCAGACCGTAGAGAGAGTTTTAGTTCAGTTCGCACCGTCAAGCGCTAGTGAAAGTAAGTTTCGGTTAGCGGGACAGCTGGAAGTCGAGGGTGACTTTCAAGCAATAAATAGGCACAGTTGGAAAGCGATGCGCTCAAGCCTTTATGGATAAATAGGTAGTACAGAAAGTCTTCTTTGCGGTGAGCGGTACGTCTAAGTTCCGGGAGTCGCAGATCCATTTTTCTTCCGGTAGTGGAAGGCGAGATGTAGGCCTATCGAAAGTGAAGCTACAAAAATACAATCCGATTTTCGTTATTAAAGCGGTATCCTAAAAGTACTTTCAAGGAAGGAAGCCCTTTAATGAAAACCGGACCTGAAGAGACGTAGGCCGAGACTAGAGTCCGATCCGAACCTTCACTTTCACCTGAAACCTCGATGTTTAGTGAAGAACAACCAACATGCGAATGCGAGTTTGAAGGTTTCTTTTGCTTGCGATCAATCTAGTGAGCTCTTTCAAGCCCATAGTAGGGCTTTAGGTTCAGACTGAAATCTTTTTCTTTTCGGGCGTTAGTCGAGGGAGGAGAGCGAAGCGAACAAAAGAGGAGGAGGAGGTCGTAGCTAACATGATGAGGAGAAAAGTCTTCAGAGCAGGCATATGCCAAAGGTGAATACCCTCCGAAGCAACGGGCATAAGACCTGGTAGAGATACCCAATCTTGAGTGAAATAAATACCGCGGCTTCTATCTTTTCAACAAAATCATTACATAGTAAATCCACAAAGCCTAAAGTGATCTCTCTTTCCCCTTCAAGTTTACCTACTACGGTACCAGCGAAAATATGATCTCCACCAGACAAAGGTAATGCTTTAGCTAGTACCCGAAAGTGCATACCATGATTCTTCTGTCTATCGATAACTGCATGCATTGCACGATGGATATGAAGAATTAGACCATTATTCTGGCAATAATGAGCCAAGCTAGTGAATCCCCCTGATAAATAGTCATGCATTACCCCAATTTAGGTTTAATAGTTACATCCGGGCACTTGTTCAATTTATCTCTTTCAACTTGGATACCATGAGGCGGGCCTTGGAATAGAATGAGGGATTCGTAGATCTCTAGCCGTAGAGCACGCAGGGCTTCAAATACATTACCTACAATGGAAGTAAACATGTTAGTAAGAGAACCTTCTTCAAAAGGGTCTAAGGGCTAAGCTACATAAGCAATATATTGATTTTCTTTCCAGTAGCGCCAACCGTCTCTTTGAATCCGATGTCTTAGGAAAGACATGAAAGCAATGTCTCTTCTTAGCAGTCTATCGAGCCAACGCTCATTCCAGTCAGTCCGAGCAAGACAGTAGTCAAAATAAGTTAAGTAAGGAAAGTTGCTATGGAAGTAGGCTTTGCTCTTGTGCACATCTATTGAGGGGGGGATGATGGAAAGAAGAACTTCCGGAAACGGTAACACGGGAAACTTCCCTCGCCTAAAGGGCGTCGCGAGAAAGAGTCAATAGCAGCGGTTCTTCCTCCAATTGTTCCGTCTTGTAAGTCTTCGAAGCCTTCCCCGCACCTTTATCTTATTCGGAACTTTGTCTTGAAAGACAGTTCATCGAGTAAAGCCAATCCTATCAGCCATCCGATAAGCTCTTCATTCGGTCCAAGCCAAAATCTCGTAGTGTATTCTCAGTCATTGAAGTCTTGGAATCTTTCCTCTCTCATTTTCTTTTTGTCCTTGACCTTAGTTAGGGCGATGTAAAAGTGAATCTTCTATCGAGTGAAGTCAGGTCCACGCAGGAATCCTAACCCCCAATCATCGTCATCTTGAACCTCACCTTTGACTGAATCCTATTCGACTTCTTTTGGCTAAGAAGCCCGTAGGTTGTATGCCAGCCATACGTAGCTTGAACTGTGATGGCCAACTTAGCTATTGCCGATCCCCAAGACGCCTTTGGTTGAATGTTCAAACCTGATTCACCGTCTGCACTTCCTACATTCACTCCCGGAAATTGAAACAGGAATTGTAACCTCCCGGCCCGCTGTAGCCAGCCTCACGGTGTGCTGGCTAGTCTGCCGTCTCCACTTCCCTTTTGCGGACTTATCCTGACTTATCCTCAAGCCTTCGAGTGCCGATCTTCGCTTGAGCCTCAGAATGGCCTTGCTCCCTCCGCTGGAAAGAAGGAGACCTAAAAGTGATATCTGTAGGCCGACCTTGGGATTGATACGCTTCGACTTAGCCGCTAATGCACTCTCTTGATCCAATGCTCAATCTTTCGCTCAAATAAATATAAATGGCCGATAAATCTTCAAGCTGTTCCCAAGAGATCTTGTGAGACAAACCCTCGGTGAAGCACAACATCTTTCTAGCTTCAAAAAAGAGAAAGACAACGAAGTGGGATGATTTCCCAAGCTTAGGACTTTGGATCAATGGGCACTGTAGAATAGAGAGGCGCTAACATGCAAAAAAGCCTCCTTTCGTAGGGCCTCGCTCCTCTCCTTTACAGTCGAGTGGCTTTTCGCTCCTCGTTCAGCATATAGACCTTACCTAGCCCTACCTATGCAAGATTGAATGCAGTGCTGCTTGGACAACATCAATGCATCTAGTACAGTAAGCTAGGAAGCACTAGCTAGGCAATTTACACTTATTGGAGAAAGACTATATTATATGTTTTTTCTTCATCATATCAGTCCTTTCTTGTCTCTGTTCACTCTCTTCGTGAACCTCAGAGTTTAAACAGACTTCTCTAAAGAGAGTTGACCGGCAAAAAGCAGATCTTAGCTTAGGGCTTAGACTGACTTCCTTGAAAGATAGCTTGCTTGAAGCCTAAGACGGATAACTTCCATAGTGGAATTCCCGGATCTTACTTCACTAGTTGAATTTCCGTATTCTAGTCACCCTTTTCTCACTACTCCCTTTTTCGAGGGATGAGCTCTGACTAAAGCTATCGAGAAGGGATCTAATCCAGATCTTCTATTTCCGACCCGAAAGCATCTTTCATCTACCCTACGCTATCTATTGAAGCTGACTCTTAATATAGAAAAAAGACAGTGACAGTAAAGGGCCATACACGCTTACTATTTTTCTAGTCTGACTAGCCCTACGGCTGTGACAATGATCCCTGCCCTTTTAGAAAGGGAAAAGGCCGGAAAGCGGGTAAGAAGATAATCTCTCACCTTACACTCTGACTCTGACTAATGGATTCTTAGGGGTACCAGTACTTATTCGATTAGTCTTCTAAAGAAGAATTACCGTATGTCCTGTCAATTCAATAGTTTCTGGCTTCCCGGCTGTACTTCTGTGACTACTTCCCCGGTACTTCCCTCGAGGGAAGGCCCTCAAGGTCAAGTCAATAAGTAAGGAAAGAAAAGTACTAGGCCTCCTCTTCTAGGTTGACTCTTCTCCGAACTCTTCTTTTAGAAATATAACCAGAACAAGGGCAAGCCCTCTAAGCTATTAAAAAATAAGATAAGTAACAGCAATTGCTATTGAATCTCCGGCTATAGAATAAGCGGATTCTAAAAAAAAAATTCTTCTTGGACGGCAGGAACACATTCTGACTTGAAGTTGAAAGATGCAAAGTCAAGAATCTCATAAGTCAAGCAGTGAGACATCAATTAGCCTTCTATTTATTCTAATACACGAGGGATTCATTGAAGCCCGAGAAAAGTGGCCTTTGAGCCGAAGGTGCAAATCCAGACCAAAAGATTCCAGTCGGACCTGAATCAGGTAAAGAAAGCGTACCAAATGAAAGCCCCGAAACTTAAACGAAAGCTATATATTAAGAATAAGGCGAAGGGAGCCCACTTCCCACTCTCCCTTCCCCACACCCGTAGGGGTGGCCTCGTCCTCTTCCTCAGGTAGGAGAGACTACACCTTTCAAAAGGAGAAACTTAGAAAACAAATAGAATCAGAAAGGCCATCATTAATGCGAACAAGGCAATAGCCTCGGTTAGAGCAAAGCCCAGGATTGCATATCCGAATAACTGTTTTGCCAATGATGGATTTCTTGCCACGGAATGAATTAATGAACTGAATACGTTTCCAATACCTACAGCAGCTCCCGCTGAAGCAATTGTAGCAGCTCCGGCACCCATTGATTTTGCACCTTCTAACATCTCGAATTTCTCCATTCTCGTCACGCTTTTTCATTCACGATTTTATGTTCTCGTCGCTTCTTCCCCTCGTTCCTTTTCTCTTGGACATCTCACTTGAAATGCAATCAATGCATTCATTCTTTTCGATCTTATACTCAGATAGACTGAACACTCACCCAATTTTCATGAATAAAGAAAGGGATAAACAACGACATCTGTGAACTCGGGTAGGCTTAGGGCATACCTCTGCCCTAAGCTAACAGCTTTCTTCTCTTATGTATGTAATAGTTGGATGAAAAGATCGCTCCTATCCTAAATGCAGCCGTGATCAACTATACTAAACGATTGATTCCAGCCACTTTCAGCTATATCAACAAGGGATCCCTTTAGTCACGGTTGGGCACTCAGTACTGGGCACAACAAAACTCAGGCCATTTTTCTATGGACTGCGCTCCTTACTAAGCAAGATGACTCCATCTCCTGACAAATGAGATCAAAGTACACAGTCTTAGCTTCTCTGGTTCTTCTTATCCCCAGTCCTCCTCTGGATAGATTCTAATCCAGAAGTGTTTTGACCCCTTCCCTTATCTTTCTTGCTTTTCCGATAGCCTTTAGTATAGGAGCATCTCTAGTGGTCCCGCCTAACTCTTCGTTATCTGTCCGAATACCTATAACTATCTTCCTCTGTTCCACGAATAAGTTAAGGGACTAGGAGTACCCGCCGGAATGAGCTTCCCTCCTTTCTTCTTTCTTTATACTTAAGTATGCCCTGAAGACAGAATGAACGGATCGAAGACCGATTCTGATCTCAAAATTCACCTATCCCTGCCTTATTCAACTCAGAACTCAAAACAGGTCTTTGGCTTCCTACGCTCTCCTTCAACTAAGAGTGATAGGAAGTGAAGCCTAGCTCGACCGAAAGCTAAGGGTAAGAGCGGAGTCGTAGAAGCGAGAGGAAAGTAGTCTCTCGACTCTAGGGAGAGGATAGAGAGTTCCATGTCTGAGAAGGAAGAAGGGGATTGGTGTCTTCCTCGATCCGCAACTCTCCCAACCAGGGTAGCTACGTACCTTCCCGCTTTGATGATTCCAGGAGCGTCAAGCCACTGTACCGATAGGTGCAGGAGCGTAGCGGTTTGGTTTGCTTAGGTAGTGTTTCATATATTTCCTTTGTGCGGAGAACTCCCCGAAGGTTCTAAACAATCTTCATCGATCATCCGTTCTGGTTGGTTGTCGTCCATCCACTGTTGACCTACGGTTTGGGCTCGACCCTCCTTCTCGACCTCCCTTTCGGGTTGATTGGCCTTTTATAGCTGCCCATGGGTGAAAAAAGCCATTAGGGCGGTTGTTTTGATTGTCTTAGATGCCCCGATAACGTACTTGGCCTCCTAACTACTTTCTAATAAGTAATAAGGAAAGGCCAATCCCGCAGGGACGAAAACGGAACTGCTATTCTTTTTCATTTCGAATGCAGCGGACAGTCAGGAGGTACACTAGCTGGCAGGATTGCTTTTGAATCGAAAGACGTTAAACAACAAGCACTCAAGCTACAAGAGAAGAGGAAGAGCTACAACTGCTACAACCGAAATGCCGATACACTAAAAGGATTAAGGCATCAGAGAAAAAGAATGATTTGACTCCTCAATTACCAAGTGTGGGTAAGGTCGCCAGGAAAGACCCTATTTTTTGGGAGATTGAGGGAGATAGTGTAAGCATATGATCTTCAATCCTTACTTGGAAGGAAGACTTATATAGTTTAGAACCTCTAGAATTAAGCTAGCTATCACTCTTTTCTGCTGCCAATGGATCGAGATGATACCCGACACCAGCATTTAGTTTAGATGAATACTTGAAAAGATGCCCTGAAATCGCACGGTTAGGGCAGCGAACCGACGCTCAGACTCCTTTGATTACTCGGACTTCTCGCTAAATCTTATGCAAGAAACCCTAGTGTTTTAGAAAACTCTTTCCGCTAGTGGTCTCTCACTTTCATTCCGGATTGAACCACTCGTCGCTCACTCTTCTTTTCAATCCTTTAGGACTTTAAGATATGTCCTGAAAAAAGCATATTTTTTTCCCTTTCCTAAGAATCGTCATGATCTAAGACCCCCTTGACTGACTTAACATGCATTCTAGCAGCTTCTGAAATGAAAACCCGATCCATGGAACCATCTTTTCTTTTCAAAGAAAGAGCTTGTTGAACCCGTCCTCAGACAGACCACTGGCACCCAATCTCTTTACTAGATTGGACCACGGGTCGTCACTCCTACATCCAAGATGTTTTCAGAACTCATAGCCAAGTCTATCCTTCCCATCGATGCTTACCTATCAAATACTTCACAGTCCCCAGAGAGATCCGATCGAAGTAACATGGTCTTTCACTCGCTGGATGCTCGCTTCTTTCCCAACTAAGAATCTGGAAGCACTTGAGTCTGTCTTCCCGCTTAGATCGAACTAGGAATTCTTTTTGATGAAGGCTAACTCGGGACCCAGTTCTTTCTCATTTATGAACAAAACCAGGGTAGCGACAACTGAAAGAATCGACAATCTGATCTCAAATCATAGATGTTTTTATTTGCATTCACGCCTTTCTCCAAGACCAATTGCTTAAGAGGTCGTCACATCAGAACGGCTTTCTAAATATGCCGCCCGATTGATGTAATTATAGTTAGTCTAGTCTCTCACCTGGGAAGGCTGATAATGTAGTGGAAGCCTGTCTGGATAAGCAGTGGAGCTATGAAAGAGATAGACGCTGCAGTAGTGTCGATCCTCTTGGTTTCAGCTGTTCTGGATGTTGTAGCAGTTGTAGTTGCCGCTGTTGGCATAGAGACTCTGACTGTGATCGAAGAAGTTCCTTTTCGAAGTGGATCTATTGAATCATCGCCAGAAAGCATTGATTGAATGGCAATCGGTGAAAGGCTAAATCCTTTTTTTAGGAATCTCTTCATTCCGGGGGGTCGACTCGGTGTTGAACACCCTTGACCTTTTTTGGGGCAAAATCGTTATTTATTTTTATAATATTGCCTTCGGTTGCGCCCCTGTTGCTTGTGCTTTGGGTCGGTGCCTTTGATTGGCTTGCATCTTGCGAAGACATCACCCATATAATCATATATTTCATATATAAAGAAAAGAAGGTCGAACCCAGATCCAAGTACAGTAGTGCTCTAGGTAGCTCTCATACCAACTGCAATTGATCTATTCTAACAAAAAACTACTCTGCTCAACCAAAAAGCATCTAGACTCTTCGCATCCTCAATTCAGGAAATCATTTACTTTATATGAGACTCATTGGCTTATTCGAGACTCCTCAAATAAAAGACCGGAAGTGGGAACTATAATTCCAGCCACACAGATTGGGATTGGAAGTCTTCCACCCGGGGGAATAAAAGAAGTTCCTTTAACAAACGCAACCCTAATGTAATGGTTGAAGCTATCAAAGGACAATAAAGCCGTGATAAAAGGACTGTGAGCAAAGAAATGAATCAACACAACCTCCAAAGGGCCTAGCGCCTTCTTCGTTTTCACTGATTGCGACTTCTGCTTCAACCTTCGCTCCCTCGGTTCGAACTAACGCTTTTCTTTTGAGGGCGTAACTCCTTGAACTTGAATAATAAGGAAAGGTAATAGCCTATGTGCAAACCCCAATCATTGTCGCTATGGGCCTTCCTGCCTAAATCAAATCTCTTCTCCTCGCGAACGTAGGACAGTATCGTATCGGATTTTTCGCCAGCTGCTTTTAGAGACTATCCTCCTCTTCTCGCTTATAGGTTCAGCTTCCTTCTAGCTCTTAGTGCTGCTTCTGGAGTTGAAGCTGGGCAGGAAATGCCTTAATAGGAGATGTTACGAGTTCCTATTTTCAAGTTGATTGAGTCTTTCCTGATTTGATTGGTTGATCTAAGGTATCTGAGTATCTGAAGAAGGAGAATCCGTAGCAGGTCCTTGTTTTCCTCATTTCTTTAAGCCGTAAAGGTCTAATGTTCCACTGAGGTTAAGCACGGCATAGCCCAGAAGCTCATAGGCCCACGGCGGACTAAATCGTGGTTTGAGCATTGTTATCTTGAGTTGTGTTCGCCGCGGAATGGATTGGTTTGAACTCTTTTATTCACATACTCTAAAAAAGGTTCCTTTGAATAAAGCCGGAAAGAAGACCAAAAGCTTGAAGGCTCAGAGCTCCCGTAGACTAGCATAATCTGACCAAAGGCGAATAAAGTCTTCGCAAGGGAACCTCGAATGAAAGCTCTGAGGGAGAAGACATCACATCAGAGACAGGAAGGAAGTTGAATTTGCTTTGTGGTATCGTAGAAAAAGAAAAGTAGCTGCAGATGAATGCCCAGAATCAGCTGCCTTAGAATAGGCTATGGGACTTGAGGCAGAGAATGTCCTTCTTAGTTCAGAGAAGACGCTATAGGTCTTTGTTGGTGTGTAGAGTAGACGGTGTTTGAAATAACCATTTTTTGCAAGGTAACTCGAGCAAACTAGAAATAGCATAAGAAAGGTAGGTCGGATCAACGCGTAGAGAAATGCTATCCGACTTGATCACGCGTTTACTGGCTATTCAAATTAAACTTTTTCTTTTTCGATATTCTGTTGGTGTTCAGTGTGGTAAGTCTGATTTGCTAATCTATATGTTTTCAGTTTCAAGAAAGAGAAGGGGAAGAAGCGGGGTAGAGGAAGGGTCAACTCATCAGGCTCATGACCTGAAAACTGCAGGTTCGAATCCTGCCCCCGCCTAAGGAACATTGCTCACCGGGATAGAAGGCTGGTCCCAACCCGTCTACCAATGTCATTTCATGAAGATGGACACTGGCTTGGGGGCGGGCGCCTATCCTACATATAAGAGGTACAGCCGGTATACAAAATTCTTACTATGAGAAATCGTTCCACCCTATTCTCAGCTCTACTGCGATTATTGCCTCTCAAATTCAAATGGCAGAGAGTTTTTGAACACTCTCGGATGAGAAAGTCTTACCAGGTACTACGAATATTGAGGAACAAGACTAGATCTATTAAGAGAAAGATTTATCCGAGAGAAAATCTTAACAGTTACATCCAATCACAAACTCAAGATTTACAAATGGTAATTAGTTTTATACAAGTTCTTCTTTATATACTATGTCTAGTCGCCGGAGACTTTGTAGGTTTCGCGGCATGCGATGGACTGGTCGGTGCGGAGGGGCCGCCTTCACCGCCCGTTGTGCGGATTCCGGAAGTACCTCTGGAAGCCCCGGAACTTGCCCCCGCTCCACCGGTCATTCCGGTATTGGACCAGCCTCTCCTGCCTGAAATACAAAGACAGGATGAGCTCTATCGGAGGTTCCTCGTTAATACAATAGGGGAGTTTCCTAGCCTAGAAAGAATCTCGGAGACTGTCAGAGTGCAAAGCATTGTAGAAAGACAAGTGGAAGCCGCGTTAGTTCATCATGGCTTTCCCCCCTATAGTATATTATTAAACCGTCATCTTATCCGCGGGTTGGTCTTTTACCACCGCGGCCGTGCACTCTCCCCGCGTACATACCGGGCTTATCTGGATGAAATTTCCCGATTGGGGACGAGGGAAACTCGGGCTTATCAAAGAATTCTCCGTGCTATTCAGAACTCGGAAATTTTCCTATAGATTTATTTATGGGGGCCGAACTTTCATAACAAAGGATGTTTTCCGACGAAATGGTATTGATTTTAGGAGGACTATAATAAGGAGGACGACAGACCCACTCACGATCGGCGGAACTAACAACTCTATTAGAAAGTAGAATTACCAACTTTTACACAACAATTGGAGAGAAAGCCCCCTGAAGCGGTTGAGGGGCAGCTGACCGAAAGGAAAGCGGGTAGGCCGGCACTGTTATTTAACATTGGACCGGGACAGACCTCTGTGCGCCCTGGCCGGGCTGACAGGTTTTTGGCGCCAAAGAGTGAGGGAGAGAGATCTTTCTCTCGTTAGTCCTGGTATTGTAGCCGCGGGTTGTCGTCGGCCCGACGGACTTTGGTTTGGGGGGGGAAAGGTAAAGCTGGCGGAGACCCCAGCTAAAAGTAAGTAACTGCCCGAGAAGGTCAGTGAGGTTCCAACTCTAGTGAAATGAAGGATCTTTCTTAAAGTTCACTATGGTTGGAAGAAGACAGGTGGGAGTGAGCCGAGCGAGAGCAAAGCAAGTTCCAGTGGTGGGCTGTCGGTCTGGTCCCATTTTAGACATAGTAAGAAGAGTAGCAATGCTAGATTAAGAAGGGGTAAAGCCATAACTCTGCCCTAAGCATTGAGCTTACGCGAACCAAGCTGCGAAAAACACTTTTTGGGTAGCCGTCCTTCCATGCCAAGCCAGCACATGGACCGGATTGGTACTCGAAGGGGTTCCCCTTCCTCGGACCAAGAGGCTTGGACTATGAGCCCGCTTAGCAAACGAGGCTCGGGACGGGGCCCCTATCGTATCGTAGATCGGACTTTGCTTTTCCAGGCTCCAGGCTAGAGAAGGGCTATTCCATATAAGCTGCTATGCTAGCTCGAAAAGGACTGAAAGAACTAAAATTAGGTCGTGACTTGAGGGTGAGGGGAAGGAGCGGTAAAGAAGTAAGGAGGTCGACTAGTTCTTAGCTTGATTGAACTCAGCATAGTTAGAGATTAGAGGAGATAGCTTTTCTTTCTATTGCTTGAGTTGAATCAGTTGACAAAAAGCTCGAACGTAATTGACTTCTTTCTTAACTTAAATAAAGGAAGAGATGATTTGGAGAAGAATTCATTCCTCTCCGAGCAGTGAAGTGCCATATCCTAGAGAGAGGGCTTTACCGGTCGTTAAGATAGAGTCGGTGTCGGTAGCTGTTCTTGCTTAGCGGGATCAGGTCACCAATCGGTGACATAGTTTAGGAATGAATATCCGTAACTCCCATTCCAGTACTTGAACTGAAAAAATTGAATAAACAATCAAGACCTGGCTCAAGGCTAACCCCTCCACACTCAGGGTCAGGAACGGGAAAAGAAGAATAAGTAGGACAGGCTCGAGGTCAATTCTTTCTTTTAGGAGAGATCCCACCCCCTTCTTTAGCGCTTGTTCGTAATATAAGACTTCCTTCTCGTTCTCGGTGAAGGCTGCTATAGAATCAGCATCTTACTCTTTAACGGCAAGCTCAGCAACGAGAAGTTTTCCTCTGCTGGAAAGCAGTCCTTCACGGATATGGGAGCTTACTCCGCTGTTGCTGGTTTAGTAAGCTAAGCATTTCCTTCCTTTATGATTATGAAAAAGGAATGGATAGAGAGGAAGGCTCCAGGGTTTGTTTCTCTTGGTGTCAACATAGGAATGGGAGCAGTTTGAATGGATGCCTTTTTCCCTTGTTGAATCAGCCAAGTCAGTAGCCTTTCTTTTATGCGGGATTGCCTGTTGATGCAAGGAATAAGGGCTGGCTTGATGCCAAGAAGAAGCTGGTGGAGGAATAACGGCAGCTAAATCATCTGCTGCACAGTAGTACGTATTAGGCAAATGGGATTTTTCTTTCCTAGGCTGAGGAGCGTAGTCAGAGGTCTTTGGTGCGTGAATGCTTGACTTAGAGCTTGAACTAGGGGCAATCCAGCAACCATTTCAACTGGATACCATCAAGAGGGCAAGAGAGGAGGAGCCGATGAAATTCTTTCGGAGTTCTTCCCCGCTGACGTCTAAGCTCTCAAGGACTCGGATTAGTCAACAGGAATGAAATCTAAGAAAGCTGGCAGCTCGAGCGAGGAGCGGAGCCTAGCCCTATAGCTATAGGCTATATAATATTCTATTTCCTCTGCTTTGAATAGTTAGAATCAAACTCATTGCTCATTCATTAAGAGCTCTTGTCGGTAAAGTAGATCGAGAGAGAGAATTGGCTTCTCGAGAATCCGCTGGAGTCAGATCAGTAGGGGAGTTCACACCGGGACTCTCTTAATAGAGAAAGAACCCATACCCTGAACCGGGGGAAGGGCGATAACGACCCAGGAAATGGTGAAGTACGTGAATCGACTCTCTCTTCGAGTCCAGACCTTTTAACATAAAAGAAAGAATAAGGGACTTACTTCTTTCTTGACAAGGATCCTGAATAAATCGCACATGCTCCAAGGACTTCACGGAATTAGGAGGCACACAGGTGGGTATACCAAGAGAAATGCGGGTAAGCGACGAGGGAAATTGCCTCAACAAAAAAAGTTTTTATTTCCAGAAAGATCCCCACGCTGAGGGATGAACCTCGCCAAATGATCTTACGGATCACCCATCCCATCTTTTAGGTTCAATTTGGGCAATATGTATCCCGCTGGGTATGGCTCGTAGTAAACCTCTGTAAGATAAGGAGGATCATAGGGTAGGTAACCTTTTCACCATTCTAAAAGAATGGTACCTTCAAGTAAGCAGGTCTCTTCAGGCACTCCCAAAAGAAAAGAGAGAATTCAAATCATTTTTGCCTCTGAGCGAGGATACTCCAACAAGAAGAGCCTAACCAGGCCCTTGAGATAACAGCCCATACCATAGGGTAGCCCTACAGAGCCAAAATGAAAGGCCTTCATCATAGGCTAGCATAGCAGACCAAAACGCGAAATCCAGGAAGGGGAGGGAAATTAATGCCAAATCTGAAGCAAACCGAAAAGCTAGTTCCCGTGGAGTGAGTATAGTGCTTCCCTTTAACCTAGAAGCACTCAGTGAGCCTTCAACAATGTCCTTCCTGGCCTGTTGTTTGAGTTGACCGAAGGCGGCGGGTGGAGGGAACCAAAGACGTTGACGATCGATTCCTTCCAAAGGGAGCTGTTGCCGACCCTTACACCATAAAAAGAAGACCAGTTTCCGATCGGACAAGAGAAGCAACTAGAGTTTACTTTTTTGTTAGACCGACACTCAAGACCCAGTTGCGAGCAATAGCGTCTTACACTTTCCCAAAGACCAATACACAAGTGATTCGCCATAGTCTAATCGATTGAGGAGGACAGCAATGACCGAGCTTGAGGTGGGAATAAATAGAATATTCTAGAAATAATCTTCCTTTTATCTCCGCAGAAGGCCTGATTTATGCTTATTATCAATCCTTGTGGGAGCCCCTATGGCTTTAGCACGCCCTCCCTCTAATAAGGATAAATACCCAGAACTATAGCTCCCCTCTACGAGATGAACTCAACAGAGAAGAGGGGAGGAGCGCATATTTCTTATATATGAAAATATATTTTGCTTTTTTAGTTTCCTTGCAGCCAGTTACAGGCGAGTCAGAAGCCCTTATAGCAAGTGCTAGCTCTATTTATCCTATTGGGATTGGAGCAAGAGTGGAATGGAAGAAAGAAAGCTGTCCTTATCTTCTCCTCCAACCGGTACCTCCTCCCGACATGAAGGAATGCCCTATAATCCTTCGGGGGCTGGTATGTCCTTTCAGTTCTGGTCTGGGGAACGCCTTTCAAAGAAAGCACTCCTATACTGCCTGGTGTTGATTCGGCAATTTGCGTCTAGTGGGGAGCTTTGTCATCTCAAAGAATAAGCGGATCTTCCCTTGCATGCGGATCTTAAAGTCGTGGATCTCCTGATGGCCGGTAGCTGCTTTCTGCTCTCCTTATTAGTGCCAACTCCGCTAGGTATAGGTAGGGAGTCTTCTACAAGTCGCATTACTGGTCGATGACCTGATTTTTGAAGCAGTCGAGATGCCTTTCCTGGGGGAACCCTTCCTTGCATTCTTTTATTGTATTCGCTTCAATCGCTCCTGAATCGGCGGATCAAAGATCGGAATACTTTCCTTTAACTGCTAGAGGTGGATGAGAGGCCGCTATTTGCTTGCTTCTCCTGTTCGCTCTAGTTCACCTGGTTTACAACGGTCTGTTTGCTAGGTTTTAGACAAGGGCTAAGGGCGAGTCATCCCTCTTAGCAGCTCTTTCCTAATCAATCCGCTTTTGTGCTCTCCCAAAACAGCAGAAAGACTTTGAAGAATTCCACCAACTACTGATCTCATGAAAGGGAATACTTTTAAACAAGACTTTCTTTCTCTTGCGCCACGCCGGAACGTATGGACACTGCCTAAAGTTAAGTAAGAAGGAATCGGGGTGGCTAGCTTCCCTTCTTTTCTGGATCTTGACTTGGATTGTGATAGATGCAATTTATCAAGTCTTGATTGAGGGCTTTGCACTTCGCGGTCTCACCTCATAAAGTAAAGGTTCTTTCTTTCCATTCCGTTAGACGAGAACTTGGTATGGAAAAGGGTTCTCCGCGTCGCATCGGTTTTTCATTCAAAGACTGGCACCCCCTTTTCATCTGCATCTGAAAACAGTGGTTAGGCCTTACCTGGACCTTCCTTCTTTTTGCATCTCATCTCTGGCTTGCTTAGTCTACTATTGCATTTAAGTCGGCCCAGTGGCGGAGCTAACAGCAGAAAAGCCTTTTTTTTAGGGATAGTGAAATTCCGGATCGAAGAGATTCACCCGTAATAAGGGGGCAAAGCCAGAGGCAAGGCTATAGGCGCCTCTATCTGTATGGGGGAATTTATTGCTCAAGCTTCTCGATCCGGGAAGGAACTGCTCGCTACTACTACATACGATGCACTAATGAAAGGCTCGACCCGGCCCGGAAGAGCGATCCAGGCATTTTGGAATCGTGATCCAAAGAGAGTCCTAGTCGCCATAGTCAGAGATTTAGATGTGGTTCCGGATGATCCAGATCCAGTCGATTTAGCAGTCGCGCTGTTGCCCCCGTGGTTTGGGAAGCATGTGAGTTGGAATGTACTATCCTCCCGACTGGCCAGCGAATGACGCGAGCGCGACGGGTAGAAAAATTCATGATGTGACCATGACTCCCAAACATATCGACCCGAGTTGCGGAATAAGATCTTCTTTTTTGAGCAGGGAGCGAGTCGAGTAAAAAAGGCACGATCTCGAGGCAAGGAGAAGTGGAAGCACAGGGGGAAATCGAATACACAAACCAAAGGTGAAAAGCAAGATGAAATGCACTTTTCTCGACTTGAAAACTTCATTTTCGGTAAGTAAGTAAGGCTGCTCTAACCTATTCGTTTCGCGTTTTACTTTCGTAATAGAGGAGGAAAGTCCCAGCACTAGAAAGAGAAAGAAGAGCGTTTGATCTACTAATAGCGGCATAAGAACAGCAACTATACTGGCATTTGCTTCAACCTAAGCAAGACGCATTAAAGGCTGTTAAAAATAGATATATATATCTCTTCTCAGGCACAGTTGCTTTCCTTGATTCGGGCACAGTGTCTTCGACAAATCGTTGTCTCAGTCTCTGTCTCATCTCTGGTCCTGTGGGTTAGTCACCTTAGTCCAGTGTATCAGAAAGCACATCTGTCTTTCCGAGACATAACATAAGGAGTTAGACTCAGCCTTGATATATGATCAAGGTCAAAGCAAAAAAACCAAAGCGAATCTCGTTCAACCCCGCTCCTCGGCCTTCTTTAAAGCCTTGTGACTCCCATCCCATCAAGTCAGGAACCAAACACTGAAACTAGCCTAGCCCCGGTTAGGCGGAGATCAAGGGATGCGCGGAGAAAAATCCTTTTTGTTCACGCAAGCTGTCTAAGGTAGTGTATCGGGGAGACCGAGAGACACGTCTTTCTTTATGGCATAACCCGAAAAAAAAGTTGTCTTAGTCTTTATCCTTCGGTCAGTGACTAGTACGTCTTATTCAAACAATTTAGTGGTCGCCTCTCCCAGCAAGAAAAGGATGCGCGTTAGCGCAACGGCTTTCGCGCCCCCTTACTCTAATAAGCAAGCTTCTCCCCTTCCTTTATAATCCGTTGCTTCTTTGGGTAGATCTACTCCGCCAGTGAGTCTGTTAGGGACTGTAACTTGAATCTCCTTTTCTCCTAGCCTGCTATGGTGGTCTTCTAGTCTTTCTTCCTGCGAGTAGTCGATCTGCCAGCACGCGAGTGGTGTCAGTTTAGGGATTTTCCTTTCATATTCTCATCTGATAGCGAGGGAGGGCAGGCAGTTGAGTTGTTTTCCTAGAAGGTTCCTTGCCTTTTCTTTTAGGTAGCTTAGACCTTCAAGCAAGCTCTTTACTCGAGTCAAGCACAGAACTAGAGTTAGAGTAAGAGAGCGGAAGACTTGAAGCGAGTAGTTGAGCAATTTCTTAGCATTAGTCCCGCAAGCCAGTCATTCTACCCTCGTGCTAGAGCTTGCGGAGCGTAAAGAAGAGAAAGGCTTAAAGTCCGTCCCAGTGGATAGAGCTAGAGGAAGTAAGTAAGCATGCTATTTGAAGTCAGCCGAAGGAGTTGGCACCTTCCCTAACCATCCAATTCTCCTTCCTTGGTAGTGCTAACTAATCGAAAATCTCCTTAGGCTATTAAGGATCGCCTTTCACCTGTGTGATGCAATTCTTAAGCCTTAAGCGGGGAAGTTCTATATAGCTGGTATAAGCCACCCTTCTGTATAACATAACTTGCGCCGGGAAGGAATAGAAAGCGGGGAGAAGGTCTCAGTGTAGTCGATGTCCTCTTTCAGAGTGAGCCCCTTGGCGACAAGCCTGGCCTTCTATTTCTCAATCTTGCCTTTTGATTCCCTATTGGTCTTATCCATTTACACCCTACGGGCTTGGCTCATTTTCTTTCTCTGGGTTTCAGAGTGAGTGGGTTAAGGAGCCTTTTTCCTTTTTCCGCCTTTCGTCTTTCCAGTCAAGCAGTGGTTCCTGCTCTTGCCTCTCATGAATCTACTCGGCCATTCCGGAATGAGTGAGCTTTTGTATCCGTATTGAAGAATCCGGTTATCGACTCGGCAGCTATTGAATCTAAGCCAATTGAATCAGCAACCGCTGGTACTGTAAGCGGTGTTCAAATAGCCGTTGTTGGGATCTTCTCTGCTGCTAGCTCTTCTTCTTACTAGGTTCTGCTTCCTCATAGTTCTCTGGAACATGATTCTCTCATACGCACTCCTATTAAAGGAGTTAGGAAGCCAAGATCTGATCTGAGTAGTTCTGGTAGCGCCCTGGTAGCCAATGAGCGCTTGTCTGGTATCGAATGAGCTCAAGTAGTTGAGTAGCTAAAGGCTTTGGTTGCCTTAGATGAAAGAATGTCCTATCTTCGGATAGCTTCCTACAGACTTCTTACCTTATTTATGGAAGTTCCTGGATTCTGTGAAATAAGAACAGAGGGACTTATTAGCAGCTCAAGCTCCATTTCAAAGGTGAGGAGTGAACCTTCTGGCTGATTCAATATCACCGGAGTCTGCTCAGGGTTCCAAACCAGCAGCGAAGTTCCTTTTCTACGATACACTGGAATCGGGTCTATCTTAAGCGGGAAGAAAGACTACCGACGGGTATGAGTTCAATACAGGGATTCGCCATGAAAGAACTACCTACCAGACATCCTAGCTTGTGTAAAAATCGATTGAAGGACAGTACTCTTTCTCTACTGGAAGCGAAGGCAGGAGCAAAGCCTATTGATTCACCTGTTTGCTAACCTACTTGTCGGCTACCCGCACTCTGTAACCAGAATAGGGCTCTGGAGTTCATACCACCCGGCGGCTTCTATGAAGAAGGCGGCGCCTAAACTAGTCGGACTTGCTTGAATCGATACGCTTACCGGACTTCTCTGTCTATTCAATTGATTTTGTTGCAGACTCTTCCCCCGGCCCAGTAGTGGAGCTTGACCCTCGCCCTACGCCGATGGAGATCTTTCCTTTTAGGTACAGGTGAATTTGGCTCTGGCATTCAAAGCCTTAGCGCTTACTCTTTCACCGTTCTATTTAATTTAAGGTTAACTTCCCCAAACCGGCCTTCAAAGGCGGAGGAGTAAAAAGCTACTTTCTATTCAAATTAGACAAATGCTGAGCTTTATCCGCTTCAATTCAATAAGGAATTTTACTCTAAATAGTCAGAGTGGGAACTCAAAAGCAAGAACTCTTAACCATCATTCCTTAACTCTAAAGGGCGTGAATGTGTAGATCAAGCAAGAAGGGAGCTATGGGATAGCGCCCGATTGATTGAGCGTCTTACAGCCAGTCAAGCAAGCTAGCAAAGCCAGCGCAGAAGCCCGGATCCACACAGGGAACTTCAAAGGAGGTTATCTTTAACCTACTGCTCTTAAAAATAAAAAATGGAAATCTTTATTGGACCAAGGCCCTGTGATAGCCAGCTAAAACTTAACGGGGTTGAAGCATATTATTGGAATTACTAAGGAGGTAGGAAAGGATCCAGGTTTGCCTGAGGCCCTGAGAGCCAGGATGCTTGCTCTTGAAGATGAAGTAAACATGGTCATGGGCCAATATCTCGGTGCTGTTGAAGGTATGAATGAACACTTTACCCTAGTTGGGGGTGGCGGGAGCTTAGTAGTTGCTTAGTCGTTCAAAAGTCAGACTGTCGTAGGCCCGACACTATTCTATTTACTCTCTCTAATGAGGGGCTGGTTGATTTTGCTATAGGGGCAATCTCCTGTCATCCCTTACCTATGGTTCAGGAAAGGGAATGGGAAGAGATTCCGAACCCCAGCAGAAGAGCATGGAAAGGGATTGACCGGAATGATTGCAACGAGACACACCAACACCACTACTTAGAGGTGGAAAAGGGGGCGGTCGGAGGATGACAGAGCAATCACGCGTTGATCCCTTCTGACATCTCTTGGGAGGGAACCCCTTTTCAGAGTGTGATTCGTCGTTTCCAATGCGGTTAATAGCTATTAGGGTAAGTTCCCCTCTTCCTATGCAGTTAGCTCGACTCCAGGTATAGCTCTTAATAGGCATGTAGCCGTAGGCGGGAACTCTTCTTTTTAGCAGTTAGGTATTGGCGACTAGTAGTTCGGGGTGGTTAGTAACCTTCTTTTTTTTTTCTTATTCTTTGGTCAGGCAAGTCGGCTGGTAATCCCAACCGAAAAAGCAATCGCAATCGCTACAAGCAACCTATTTCATACCCTTTTCGTCGTACTTCCTCTTCTCCTTCTCTTCTTTCTCTCCCTGCCGAGCTTGTTGGAGTGCCATTGCCAAGATCTAGTTTAATTCCCTTTCCCCGGGAGCCTGTCCCAGTCCCACTAGTGCTAGTCTCAAGAGGAACATCTTTCTTATGATATTTCTTCCTGTAGTGTAAAAGTATTTGGCATAAAGAGCCCTCAATAACTGGCTTGTCCTGTACGCAATAACTGAGGATAGAGGGACTTTCAACTCAATACCCGGGCCTTCTACTAAGAGTCTTGCAAATTCCCTTTCTTATCCCTTCTAGTTTAAGCCTTTCCTTCCTATGTAACCAAGTCCTCCTATGAACCTATCCCCGCCTAAAGGATAGGATAGATTACTACTAAAAAGTCAAGGCTGTCTTCGAGCAAGCTCTTAGCTTTCATCGTGAGTGAGAGAGGAATTGAGGCTGATCCTGCTAAGGTGAAAGCCATTGTGAATCTATGTCGTCACCCCGTAACCTCAAAGAGTTGCGTAGTCTGCCGGGCCGGCTCCAGCCTTTGATCTCAAAAGCTAGAACTCGATGTCCATCCTTTTCCCGTCAAGACGCGAACTTTGTTTGGAGGCCAAAGCACAAAGAAAAAAGGCTTTTATTCCTTGATCTGATCTTTCTTATGTCTGCTCCTGTCTTGTCGCCTGAATTCAGCATACTCCATAGTCTTCATCTTTGTCCTCTATGCTTGAATTTAAGCTGAAATCCCGGAATTCAATATCGGTTGAATCCTGCGTAAAGGCGTTGTGTACAGGTAGGCAGGAAGAGATAGTTGCTCGCAGGCCTCCACCAGAAGTGATGAATTGCTTTGATCCAATCTGCCTCCTAACCATTGCAGGTGCATAGCTAATGGCTCCCCACAGCCTGAGTAAAGGAACCCTTAGGTTTTGCCACATCTGTATATCACATCGCATGGAGCCATCCAGGGTGCTCTCCACACAAGACTCTGATCGTCCATATGGCTGAGGATTTCAATCCACTCCTGGTTGCTGTATGTAAGGTCCCGGCCACTGACTTGAGAAAAAGTCTTTGATTTGAATTCTATTTTCTGGGAAGTAGGGTCTCGTGAATCTGTCTTTGATACACTTGAGATGGCTCTGCATCCAGATGTCTAATAATGGAGCACATCCTACAAATCGCCCTTCTTCCTCAGTTCTGCAATGATTCAAAGACCGGAAAGTCTCTGCAAGGATAACTGGTATGGGATTGACTCCATGCTTGAGCTGAGAGAAGAGATTGATAACCGACCATCCACATATCCTATAGCTTAACATCTCTGGCAGCTAGTTTCGGGTGTAAACTCCTAAATCCATTGAATCCGGATCCTAATCCTACTGGCCTTACTCAAACAAAAGCACCAAGACTTAGCCCCTAGCTAGCACAGAACAGACACCATAGGAAAGGGCACACCAAACCATTTTGGAACAAGGTCACCCTCACCACAGAAGAGTTGCCCCAGGTAACTTCTATTTCCTTTATTTTGGCACTAATAAAGTCTATTTATACGTCTAGTAGCTTGAGACTGCCACTCGACCCCCTAAGCATCATGTCCCTCTTCTTCTGGTGAAGCTGCTCTCTGCCCAATCCCTTGAAGTTTGGCTTTCCTGGCTAATAGTCCGACTTGGCTGGCTTTTCTGGGAATCTGTCTGAAGGCTCATCTGTTTACCCGAGCTTGCTTACCTTCCTTTGGTTGGGAAACCCGCCTGAAAAGAAAGGCTAGCTTAGTTACCTCCCGGCCCTACCTGATAGTTACCTTGGCGGAGGATTGGCGTAAGGAGCAGGGATTCAAACTGCTTATTCATTCACCCTGGAAGGAGCAGATTCTCGAGTGGACGCCCTAAAGCGCTCATGCTATCATACAGATGCCAAATCTCTTACTGATCCCTTTTCACCGACTTCGATGACTTCGCTTCAACCGGGCTAGGAGCTTCTCTTACTTCACCGGCTCGCTTTCTTGTGGAAAGATTCGCTCTTTCGCAGTTGTCCGGTCTTGCTTGATTGAAGATTCGACTATTTAAGAGCTCGGCCTTGAGCCCTACCTAAATCAATTCCCTTGCTTGAATCGAGCCGCCTCTAGACTAGCAATTCCTTTCCCCGACTCGGACATTCAGCATCTTCTTAACCGGCAATCTCCTTTGGTGGTCTACCTTTCCTTTTTGCAAGCGCAGGGTTAGCCTCATAATCATAAGGAGTAGGAAAACCTCTTTAGATAGAGTAGCGGGTACAGCTTTCCCGATCTCATAATACTCTTTCCCAGCCTTTGACCATTCGGTTTGAGCAGCAGCTCGTTTAAAGCTGAAAGCTATCCTCATCCTTACAGCTGACCGAGTCGAAACCTACTGCTCAAGTCTGACGAATGCCGTTCATGTTCCTGGTGAAAAAGAAAAGAGTCGCTTTCCTTCCAGGACCGGATAAGGTCAAACTCTGGGCGGGCTGCCAGGTTTCGCCTACGCTACGGTTTCAAATCCCTACCCTACGCCTTACGAGGGCGCCCTAGCCAGATTCACTCCCAAGGGTCCATCAAGCCTTTGAAACTGGTTCAAATAGTCGTCACAGTCTTCGTTCCTGCTTTCAACGAGACTCTCTTAGCTGCATCAGCTTGTAAAACTCTCTCTCCTTCACCAGGAAAGGGAGAGCGGACAAAGTACCAGACGATTTGGGTTGGGTAAGAAGAGCGTACGATAAGAGTAAGCAGACGATGTCGATAGAAGACGATTCGTGGGATCTTCCTCAAAGTCAAAGAAAGAGAAAAATGAGCTAAAGAGGGTATGCCCAGCCCATGGAATTAGATGTCGAATGAGTACGATTTCGAGCATAAAGAGAGAAGAAAAAGGAACTTTTTAGCAAGATAGCTGCCAGAAAGACTGAGCTTAGCGCTTAAATAAGTGGTTGAAGAGTAGCTTTCCATCCCGACAATGACTACTTACTTTCCATTTTTGGGATTTCACTTAAAAGACTGGACTTCAAGCAGCAATGAGAGCAAAGGCAAGGAATTGATGCGCCAATAATCGAAGAATGGGGCAAGGCAAATTTCCAGACAATGGCAAGTGCTTGAGAAGGAGCTGTGAAAGAAGGGGCTGCTAGAGAATAGGGAGCTCTTGAAGAAGAAGGGATTGCGGGGTGAACGGCATTCTGTTGTACTACTAACACTAGCTGTACTAGAGTAGTTTAGTAGCGCCTTTTGAATCAAATAGGCGAACCCTTTCCGAAAGGCGAACAGCCCGCATTGCAAGCAAATAGAGAGCCCCCGCCCGTTTGAGTCGTTGCGAGCCGGAAAGCGTACCGGCAGGTCACGAAAGGGCCGCTTGCTTAATCTTTATTTTATTATATATATATACAATACAAACAAAGAAGAAAATCATTTTTTTATCCATTCCTGGGAAGAGGAAGAAGCAGATAGAGCAAAGGCCTCCTCCTTCCCTCTTCCCGAAGTGAGCGAATTGCATGTAGAGATCCGTAGGGGCTTATAGTTTAATTGGTTGAAACGTACCGCTCATAACGGTGATATTGTAGGTTCGAGCCCTACTAAGCCTACCACCCCCTTCTCTTCACCCGATACAAGAAGGCAGTCAAAGTCCCCTCCACTCTTCATTTTATGGGAAGACATCGCGTTCCTAGTCGATTTCCCTCATTGCACTGTCCCCTTAATGCTACGAAGTGAAGCAGGCATAGAGACCAACCGTAGGGTATCTATCCTGTGATCTTTCATCAACCCCGGCTCGGTATCGGTAGTCTCAGTCTTTCCCTGCCTGCCCTGGTATGAGTTGAGAGTCTCAGAGGGAGTCTTATTCTACTCTAGGCTCACTCCACCCCCTGTGTTGTCTTATTTCAGGAGGGACTAGATTGTTAAGAAATCCCTGACTCTGTCTTTGGGCTAAAGCCTATAGTTCTCTCCTCACTAACGGAAGTCTCTTAGTAAGTAGCATCAGCTCTTCCGGGGGGAAAGCCTAAGTAAGGAGTATTCGCGGGCTATCCACAAGCATTAGTTCTCCCCCTGACCCGCCTCCCAACCTCAAGATCATCAGCGGACGACGCCTTCTTCCGAAAGTCCTCCCTCTTTGCTTTGCCCCAGCGAAAGAGACTGAAAAAGATCCGTATCCGATTCCTCGGGTCTTGCTGCGTCAGCTACCGTAGATAGGAGGCTTTAGCCTATAAAGCAGCTTAGTAGTCGGAAGGAAGCAAAGAAGAGTATGCCCTACATGTCAACAGGGTGGAAGTTCAAAGATGAGTACATGGAAGCACCAATGAAGAAAGTCCAGAGTGCAGATATAACCTTATCGACAGAAGACATCTTGCTGGGCAGGAAGAAGCATACATAAGCGGCCTCTTTATCTCACCGGTGACATCGGCGAAAGAAAGAAGGCTACCACGGGTAGAGATCGACCTGGGGCCTCCATCAACGTGATGCCACTGCGGGCCCTAGCCGATCTTGGAATTCATTCCTACGAGCCGGCTAAGTCAGACCAAGGTGACTATTCCGGGGTACAATGCCGACTCGCAAAGAGCCATCGGCAAGATTCGTCTCTTGTGTGTGCCAAACATGGGATCTGAAGACTGAGGTAACTTCTTACGTGATTGACGGTGACACCTCCTAAACTTCCTGCTTGGATCCACAGCGTGGTACCTTCCACCCTTCATCAATGCTTCAAATACGTTGATGAGAAGGGAGAAACTGGGTATTTGCCGACAAGAAGCCCTTTTTTAATTTAAAGGAGTCTAGGCATACTGTCTGTACGGATGCGCGTCTTTACAACGACGGCCCAGACAGTGATGGATGACGAAAGCCCGCCAGCGAAAGCCGAAGCACAGGTTCGTAGACCTCTCCGAATCCCAAAGTCGAAAGCTAAGGGATTTACGGTCAACGCTATCTCAAAGAGCATGACCCCGTTGACGAAATCTCTAAACTGGGGCTGGGGGAATTACTTCAACTCTCGGTAAAGATGCCACTTCCTGCATTACAGCAACCTTCTCAGGCAGAGGACCTTAATGGAGCGACATTCGTCCTCTCAATGGAAGGTTTTTTTACCTCGTGAGTCTTCCATTCCGTCTTTAGGTCAGTCTTCGATTCGGCCTGAAGGGAATGCTGGTATAAGAACCCCGCATGGCAGTTCGGAATTCCTCTGGCTGTCTTCCATTCGTTCATTTCTTTCGTAGAGCGGGGGGATAGGTCTTCCGTGTGGAGAACCATTTCCATAGCACTTAGTCGTAGAAGTTTCAATTCACCCCTCTTACATTCAACAGAAGCAATAGCAAAGAAAGCAGCAAGAGTGGAGAGAACAAGCTCTTCAAGCTCAGCTTCGGCAACTCGAGAAAGCAATTCAGTTTGTGAGGAACCTTTATATACGTCGCCATTTGACGATCTGTCTGTTCAGGCGGGTGCCAATGAAAAAGGAGTGAACCTTAGCTAGGTTGGCTCCTAGGCTAAAGCAACTGTACAACAGGCGATGTTATCAGCGATGCCTCGCAGCGGTGACCAACAAAGCATTATTGAAATAAGACAACAATCGTCAGGTGGAGTAGCCCTATAGTTAGTAGACTTCCCCTCAGCCTCTCAACTCATACAGAGGGAGGGGAAAGATACTGATGCTACTACCAATACCAGGTACCGGGTGAATCATACATATCTAGCGAGAACCCTTATCCTCATTTCAAGTCGAATCCGAGGCTTGGCACCTTTAGTTCTCGAGATATCCACTTGGTGATTGAATTCTAATTTGTTGTTTTCAACTAGAAATGGAACTACTAATACATCTGCTCTCAAAGTCTCACAGGGAGTCATTCAGATTGGCCAATCTTCCTTACTCAAATGGCACTGGAACTTCAGCTGCCAAAGGAATTAAACAAATGCTCAACACATGCCTCCTATTGGAGAAGCTTCTTTCATTCATTTCCCTTACCAGCCGGGACATCTGCTCCTAAAATGGTAACTTCACTCTGCCCCTCAAGCTCCCCGTTTGGTTCATCATGTGGACAATTCCTCCACAATCAATCTTCTTGTCTGGAAATGCATGCTTTTATGGAGGGGTTATTTCCCTCGCATTACAGGTTCAACCCTCACTCTCTCCCTTACGCTGTGCTCTACCTCTCCATGGGCTAGTTTCAAGTTCGATCATAGACGCAAGCAATCTAGCAAGCCTGCCCTCCTTTCTTTTTTGCACCTGGAATAGAGGGACGGTTTGCTACTTCCGAATCCGGGAAGTCCTTCTCGAAAGAGTCATCTAAGGCTTTTCGACTTCAATTTGCCTTTAAGCCGGCCTTCTTCGAGTGAGGACTTGCTCGGTTCTCTCACTACCGGAAATCCGTATCTTATAGAATATGGATCTGGGCATTTCCCTTAAGATAAGATCCAGCGCCTGCAGAAGTCAAGTGATAGGAGAAGCTGCTGGTGGGAAATCTCTATTCATCACAACCCTCTCACCCGAGCCTCCTGGAAAGACCCTTGGTCTCCAATCTGCAGATGAGGGGATTTCCCGAGGACTTTTTTACTTTAATGGTTTTGAGAAAACTTGTCTTCTAGTCATTCTAACCAACTCTCCACTGATAGTCATCCAACCTCATTCTCGTGCTTTAAATTAAAGCCTTTTTCTTTGCCATTCCAGAATTGGTGTTGTGGATTTCTGGCAAGTGAGATCTTATGTGGACCAGTGCGTGAAAGCAATTACAACAAAAGCACCTAATGACAAATCAAATTAGGATATATAAAGAGAGCCGGGATTAGGCCCTCGCGGTAGACTTTTGGGGCGCATTCCGCCAGTAGTGATCGACTAGGAAAGAGATCTTGGGAATCCCTTTTTTGGCCTTTCACAAGCCTTAAGTGAATCGAAGAGATTTTGGATTCACTTTGGTAGCAGCAGTTATCTTTATATTCCGGATTCACAAGAATTTGCAGGGCAGCACGGATATAGGACTCACAGGTGTCTGCTGGCTGTTTATTTTGCCCAGTATTATCCGGCACATATAGAAAGATAGGAACAAAGACTGAATTGAAGGCCGCAGCACATACCATAAATATCATCCAAAATTGCGGACCTATGCAGAGGAGATGGAAGTGGCACTCAGACCAGAAGGTAAGGAAAAAACCTTGATATAGACGAATGTCCTTTCCTCCTTACAAAAAGAAGAAGCAACTACCTGCAGGTAGAATCCAATTGAAGACTGATGGGTGTGCAAAACAAAAGGAAGCCCTGGCCCTCCTGGGATTGGAGGGATTGCAAGAGATGACCAAGGCGGATGGTTATTTTGTTTTTGTGGGCACATGGCAAAAGCTTTAAGTTTAGCTGCTAAACTTTGGGCAATAGAAAGACGATTAATGCTGTTGAAGGTTATGAAATAAAAGATGGCATCCTTGAAACTGATTCTGCAGAAGCTCTAAGTCTGATTACAAATGCTGAGATTGAGGATCACCCGTGAAGAGCTTTAAGACTGCGCAGATCAAACAACTCACAGTGACCCCTGTTCACAGCCTTTGCCAAGGCAACTTTTGTGCAGACTTCCTAGCCAACAATGATAGACCTATCATACATTTGTAACTAACTACTGAAGGAAGCGGATCGATCGAACCTATAGTTAGTCCTCTTTCGATCGATTTCTTTCTCTTGACTCTTGAGGATCTTGATCGGCTAGGCTCCTATGTCTTCTTCCGAACAGTTCTAGAAAAAGGCTTGGCCTATTTCCAATTCTTTTTGCCCGAGAGCTTGTTTGTGGGGGCTCATGTCCGTATTTCTGTACTTGAATTACATCCAACCTTCCTCTATATGCTCTTCTCTTAATCCTTTATTCTTGTTTTCTAAGCAGGGGTTGGAAGCTACGCTACTCTAGTACATTCGCTGTCCTCTGGCAGCACAATGCCAATTCAGCCTTAAAGCCAGAATCTAGTGGTGGTTCCTTACCCTTACAGAAGAGCTGAAGCGGGGGTGAAGGGGCCTTTCGCTCGGTCTTTAAAGCCTGGCTTTGCTTTGAGTAGGAGCCTATCTCGGAATCAATGAGTCAATCAATGTCCGGCTTCAGACCTGGGACTGGGGTGTATCGGGAAGTTCGTCTAGCTAATTAGGTAGGTCGTCAAGCCTTTGTCTTTCTGCCAACCTGCGAGCTTAGGCATTTTCGTTGAAAGAGGAAAGATAAAGGAATTTATTCCCCGCTCCATTGGCTTACGAAAAGGTTTTCCAAACACCAGACATTGGTAAAATAATCGTAAGACTTGGGCCATCATACGGACAAGCTTCGGATTAGGATTATGATCGGGTTACCTTCAGGTGCTCCTTATTATATTAATAGTGACACGTGAGAGATCTTACCTTTATACCCTACGGTATACAAAAGGAACAAGTCCCATATTGTCACTCTGATTCTCCCTTGCAGTAGCGACACAGCCAGCGCAGGCTTTAGACGAAGTCGAAGAGAGAAAGTCCTATCTTTCGAGTTACTAAGCATCTCGATCTAGTAAAATAGCAAATTCAAAACTTGGGGGAAATCTTCCTGAATAGCTAAAGCCAAAGAAAGACCAGTAATGACATACTCTACAACGAGTAGAAAAGAAAGAGCCTTCTCTCATTACACGGATTTAGCACTTTTCACCGACAGAACAGGCTAGGAGGTATAGCTTGGATTCGGATTATAAGATGGATAGACATAGACACAGGCCTTACTTCTTACTCTTACCCAGGCCGGGGAAAAGATGCTCTATCTTTCCCGATCGACATTGTAAGAAAACTAGCACTTTAATCTGAAAGTGGTGAGGCATCAAAGGCAAAGGCCCAACCAACAAAGGCATTAGTCTCAGATTCAAGGTTTTCAGCCGGATCGAGCTGCATTCTATTCTGGTTGGGAAAGTGGCGAAAGTTCCATTCATCCGGGATTACAATCTCCATCAGCCAATGCAGAAGGTAAGCAAGACGGGAATGTAGGTGACAATAAGATGGATGTGTCTGGCACCAACCCACTGGTTGAGAGGTTTCTCCCCTTTTTTACTCTATCCTTTTTACCGGCCAATGAAATAAATTTAGAATAGAATGATAGGCTTTAGCTTATCACCCTCACTCCATTCTCACCTAAATGTCAACGATGGTTTCCAAGTCTCCTTAACGAAACAGAAAAGGTCACCGAGGGGCCGAGCGCGAGCTTCGTCCAGAGCGGATGGTTGAGTGCGAAAGAAAAAAACGAAATCAAGTAGGTTGGTTGAAGTGAAGGCCTACTACCTACTTTTTTCATTATTCGAAATCTCTCTTCGTGGGCGCTTAGGTTAGCTGATCTTCTGGTCGAGTTTTCCCTCGGTGCCTCTTCCTGGCTACTCCACTCCAAGCTAAAAGCTAGCCGAATCTTAGCTCCTTCGTAACCCAATGAAAACGGGGAGAAGAAGGCCAAGCAAGGGTGAGTTTGATTAGTGAGCTTTAGTTCCTTTTCCAGAGGATGAGGAATGGCATGAAAGAAGAAGCCCATTCTTTTGAAGTGGAAAGGGCAGAGTTCCATATTGACTTAGATAAGATTGGAGAATTAAGCTAAGCAAGATTGAATGATTTGAAAAATGAAAAGAAGTCTTACTTCACCTAGAGGGAGAAAGCCAATAAATAACACCGTTCTAAGTAAGAGACGGAAAGCACTCACTGTGATGAAGAGTTACGTACAGACTACACAGAGGCAACTAATGGTCGTGTACCCAAGGTAAGATGATGACATCCAAGCATAGGTCAGAAAAGGAGATCAAATCATCACTGAGATGGCCTCCTCCTCGGTTCGCTTCTGAGGATCTCTAGTTGAGTTGGCGGGGGCAGCTAACAAGGCCTACTTCTCAACCGGTTCACCAGAAGGGCTGCTTATGAGAGCTAAGGTGACTAATTCATCATAAAAAAAAGTCAAAGGCAGGAAAAGACTACAATGCCACAAGCAAGAGAGAAAAGAGAGTGCATCTCACTACCAGTGCCGTCAAGATCGGGTACAAGCACCTCTGGAACAGCAAGTTCAACTTTTGGATGCTTAAACAACCACACCCTTTCCTGCGCCTCTGCACCCCCCATTCATCTTCGGTTAGCGAGAAAACGGATTAAAATAACTAAACAACAAAAAGGCAATGGGGCCTAAAGCCCCCTATTTATACCACAACTCAAAAGACCAATTCATTAGCTAAACTCACCCCTATTCACTTACGAAGCAATCGGACTCGCCTCTTTTTTTTGTTTATAGAAAGCGTGTTCAAGGCGTCAAGTTTTAGTATGAAATCACACTTCGCGGTGCTTTGCTTACATTACACCTCTGGTCTATCAAAGTTTTTTTCATCGTCCAAGAACAAATGCCTCTTCAAAAGAGAATCTCGAAGAACTAGACAATACTTAACTTACCAGCCTTACTAGGCAAGAACAGAAACCAATCCTAGAACTACAAGATGATACCTTAGAAGCGACTTCTCCTAACGACAAGTAAAGGCATACCCTCATATAAAGGAGAGCTGCTTTCCCTCTATTAGAAAACAAGAATGGAAGTCACAGTGGGAAAGGAGAAAGCTCAACCGCGTGGCACAAAACAGTGGGTTGGGGTTCCTGATCTTGTCTTCCTTCAGGCTAAAGCTTCAAGTCTCAATCCGAAGTCAAAGATAAAATAATAGATAAATAGATGCCCACTCTTCCCCTGGTGTAGCTGCTGCAAATCACCTATTGAGTTACGAAAGGGAATCCACCCTTTCTTTTCACATGCACGAGTCTCGTCTTCCCTAGATCAGTAGTCCGCTAGTGGGCTTGGGGTCTTTCTGGATGAGCTTGAAGCTTAGGATTGTTTTAGGGCAGTATCCGGTGGAGAGGACTTCGGATACATGTCATTCCGGTCGGTGACTCCTTCTGCCAATGTATTTCTTTCTGTCACTGGCCGGGCTCTGAATGAAATAGAAATCCCGTTCGTTCACCCTCAGAC